TTTCAAATTTTTCTAGCTTTATGTTCAATATTATGTATTCCTTTATCTATTGATTTTATTGAATGTACAAAACTATCAATGACGGAATTTCTTATTTTTATATTAACAGCAACTATAGGAGGAATGTTTTTATGTGGCGCTAACGATCTAATTACTATTTTTGTATCCCTAGAATGTTTAAGTTTATGTTCATATTTATTATCTGGTTATACTAAAAAAGACGTTCGATCTAACGAAGCTGTTATGAAATATTTACTTATAGGTGGAACAAGTTCATCTATTTTAATTTATGGTTTTTCTTGGTTATATGGCTTATCAGCGGGAGAATTTCAACTTCAAAAAATAGCGAATGGACTTATAAATACAGAAATGTATAATTCGTCAGGAACTTTACTTGGACTTATACTTATTATTGCAGGAATTGGATTTAAACTTTCTTTAGTACCTTTTCATCAATGGACTCCCGATGTATATGAAGGAGTGTGATTCGTTTTCTATAAATAAAAAACATAATTTTTTATTGTGTTTACGATATTTATAAATATTTTATAGACATGCAAAATAACAAAAAATTATTATTTTCACTCAAAATAAAACATAACTTTTATTAAATAATTTTTTTTTTAATAAATTTAAATTGAATCTAAAATAAAACAAAGTTGAAATAATAAAAAAAAAATAAGTTGATTATTAGGGGTAATTTGGAAAAAATGGTATAAATAAAATAATTAAAAATTTGAAGTATTTAAAAATATTATTCAGTAATCTTTTTTCCTTCAAGGATTATAAGTGTAATATACATATCCATTTGAAAAAAAGCCCTAAAATAAAAAATTCATGACTATTAAAACGAAAAAATTTAGATTTTTTTTTATTCAATAACAAAGATAATTGAAATTTTGAGATTAAAAAAATAACTAAAATAGGATTCCTCGTAAAGTTTAATTTTAATAAAATTATAATATTTAATTTTTAATTTTAAAATTATAATATTTAATTTTCAAATTTTTATATGCATACACGAGGAAAGTAATCTAAATTTAGACTATTACTTAGGAGCTGTGTGAAATAAAAATTTCATGCACAGTTTTGAATGAGAGAAAAGAATGAGTAATCTTCGTTTCGATTCTAACTCCCCTACACCAGTCGTTGCTTTTCTTTCGGTTGCTTCGAAAATAGCAGGTTTAGCTTTATTAGCTCGTCTTTTGAATATTGTCTTTCCTTTTCTTTTTAACCAATGGCATTTTATTCTAGAAATATTAGCTATTTGCAGTATGATATTAGGTAATTCAGTAGCTATTACTCAAACAAGTATGAAACGTATGCTTGCATATTCTTCAATAAGTCAAATTGGATATTTAATGATTGGAATAATTATTGGGGATTTTAATGGATATACAAGTATGATAGTTTATTTACTATTTTATATATTTATGAATTTAGGAACTTTTGCTTGTATTATATTATTTGGATTACGTACAGGAACAGATAATATTCGAGATTATAGTGGATTAATTTTAAAAGATCCTTTATTAACATTTTCTCTTGCTTTATGTTTATTATCTTTAGGAGGTATCCCTCCATTATCTGGTTTTTTTGGAAAACTTTATTTATTTTGGTGTGCATGGAAAAATGGATTATATTTTCTAGTTTTTATAGGGCTTTTCACAAGTATTATTTCTATATATTATTATTTAAAAATAGTTAAATTATTAATTACTGCGGAAAATAAAGAAATTACTTCTTATATACAAACATATACTGGATTGTCTTTTTCCATCTTTTACAAAAATTCGATTGAAATTAGTATAATTATTTGTGTAATTGCTTCTATATTTTTAGGGATATTTATGAATCCTATTATTAATCTGCTCCAAACTAATTTGAATTTAAATAGTTTTCCACATCTTTAATATATATTTTTTTTTATTATTAAATATTTTTATTCTATTAGTAAAAATTTTAATTTGTTTTTTTACTTATGCTTTTTTTACTTATGCTATATATATAGCATAAGTAAAAAAACAAATTAAAATTATATTTTTTATTTTTATTATTATATAATAATTAATTAAATATAATAATTTTTTTCTCACAAGCCTTGATGGTGAAATGGTAGACACGTAAGACTCAAAATCTTATGCTTCAAAGCGTGGAGGTTCGAGTCCTCTTCAAGGCAGTATTTTTTTAATAATAAAAAAAATAATCTTATGTTATACTATTTATTTGATATCGATGATTTTATTAAACTAAAAAAAAAATAATATTTATTTTATTTAAAATATTTTTATTAATATTATTAATCTAATAATTATACTCATATAAAAAATATATAAAAAATTATAAATAAAAGTCAGATGATATTTTTTAGTATTGTAAACTAAACACTAATATAATAAACATATGGAAGTAAACATTCTTGCATTTATTGCTACTGCATTATTCATTTTAATCCCTACAGCTTTTTTATTAATTCTTTATGTACAAACCGTTAGTCAAGGTAATTAATAATAATTTTTTTTTTCAATTATTAAGAATCTCGGATTTATCAAATAATATTGTATTTTTATTTAAATATTTAGTTTTTTACAATATTAAAATTTAAGTTAAAAAAACTAAAAAAATTATATATAATTTTTTTAGTTTTTTTAATTTCATTTATTTATTATTATATGATTCATATAGAATTAGGTCCTAGCACTATAGTAGGAATAGGCCTTATTATAGTAGGTATACTTTTATATGCCCTTCGAATACGGGAACTTAATGTATCTAGAGGTGTGATTTAGAATGTACTTAAATAAATCCTAAAATTTCAATTTATTTATTAATAATAATAAATAGAAAACTTGAAAAAAAAAAAATTTGATTTATCTAAAAAAAATCTATGGTTAAATTTTAACTTATTTTTCGAACATTCCGCAAACATATTTAAATCTTAAAATTAAAATGGAATTATAATTATATAATATATAAAAAAAAAGTCTGTTATAAAGTCTGTTATATTTTATATATTATATAGAGTTTTTATTTAATTCATTTTTTGTTTCTCTAGAAATAAAATAATTTATCCACGAAATAATAAATGAACCTAAAGATATTATTAAAATATTTGTAACATTTAATGTTACAAATACTTTTTTTTTAATTAACTAAGTACGAATAAAATAAACCTGTTTTTTTAAATTATTTTAAATAGGTAAAAGACAATCCAAAAAGTTTCTGTTTAAAATTTTTTTTTTTACACTTACATACTTACTTGGATTTAGAGTATTTAAAATTTAAAATTTTTTTTTTTATTTTAATGCTTAAGCCATAAAGAAATTAACATATCATATATGGTTTTTAGAGAGGTACATGTAATTAAAGAAAAACATTAACCTATCTCAATATTATGATTCTTTTTTTTCATCTATTGGCTTATTATGTGGAGGAATTCTCATTTTTCAAGGTTGGCGCTTAGATCCGATCCTTTTATTATCACAAATACTTTTAAGTGGAACAGCTATTTTTTTTATAGCGGAAAGTTTATATTTACGTAATAATAAGATTAATTTTACAATTTTTTCTAAAGAAAAAAATAATCCCTTTATTTTAAAAAAAAAAGATTTAGAAGAAAATACAACTTATAAAAAAATGAAATTAAGAAGAAAAATTTATAAGGGATGGGAAAAAATTGATTATACTTTTTTTATCTCTTATACAATTTAAATAGAATAATCTAATTAGTTTAATATTTTTTATTTTAATATTAAAAATAAAAAATATTAAACTAATTTATTTCTCAATCGGATTTTTTAATTTACTTTATTTCCTCTCTAGACTAGAGGTAGAAAAGAATATGGAAATAATTCTTATAATACCAAAAATTATATTAATTACTATATATATCTATATTTTATAAATGTTAAATCTAAATTTTTATATAGTTAATAAATATTCATTTATTTTTTATAATCTTTTTAATCTTAATTTATCTACCTTATAAATATATATATATATATAACTATTTCTATTAATTATTATTTTTTTATAATAACACTTGCTTTTTTTTCTCATTTGATTTATTCTTAATATTAGGGTTATCTATTAATGATAAATCTAAATAGAAAAGAAAGTAATAGGCTATATCAAAATATAGAGCAAGACCTTTTTTTATTTAAAATATGACATAATAGATAATCCAAATCTTTTTTATATTTTTTTTATATTACTATTGAGGCGACACCCAGATTCGAACTGGGGATAGAGGATTTGCAGTCCTCTGCCTTACCACTTGGCCATATCGCCTTTTTTTTCAAATAAAAATTTTGATAAAAATTATATAAGTTTTTTTTATTACTAGAATTTTTTAATTTATTAATAATAAATTTATTAATAATAAATTATATTATTATAAAACTTAATTAATTTTTAATCAAGTATATTTTTTTTCAGATTCTAAATAAAAAACATTTAACATGATGAAAAATTATAATAAAATAGAAAAGCTTAACAAAAATATTTTTTTTATGTAATTTAGATATAAAATAAAAATAATTAGGTTTGTTATTATAAAACAAACTCTAACACTATTTTAAAGGAAGAAAAAACTACGGAAATTTTTGTACTCCCTGAATTTGGAAAAATACAATTTGAAGGATTTCATCGTTTTATTTATAAAGGTTTAATTGAAGAACTTAGTTATTTTCCTAAAATTAAAGATGCAGATCATGAATTTGAATTCCGATTATTAGATAAAGAATACAAATTAGCAGAACCTTTAATAAAGGAAAGAGATGCTGTATATCAATCAAATACATATTCCTCAGATTTATATGTACCAACTCAATTGGCTCAAAAAAGAAAAAGAAAAACACAAAAACAAACTGTATTTATTGGAAGTATTCCTTTAATGAATTCTCAAGGTACCTTTGTAGTTAATGGTGTCGCAAGAGTAATTATTAATCAAATCTTAAGAAGTCCAGGTATTTATTATAATTCAGAGTTAGATCATAACGGAATTTCTATATATACAAGTACAATTATTTCCGATTGGGGAGGAAGATTAAAATTAGAAATTGATAGCAAAACAAGAATTTGGGCTCGTATAAGTAAAAAACGAAAAGTTTCTATTTTAGTTTTATTACTAGCTATGGGTCTAACCATAAAACAGGTTTTGGATAGTGTTTGTTCTCCAAAAATTTTTTTAGACGTCCTAAAGAAAAAAAAAAAAAAAGAACAGCCTCAATCGACTGAGGATGCTATAGTAGAGCTTTATAAACAATTATATTGTATAGGCGGAGATATTTTATTTTCGGAATCTATACGTAAAGAATTACAAAAAAAATTTTTTCAGCAAAGATGTGAATTAGGAAAAATTGGTCGATTAAATTTGAATAAAAAACTTACTCTTAACGTGCCTGAAAATGAATATTTTTTATTACCACAAGATATTTTAGCTGCTATAGATTATTTAATAAAAATAAAATTTGGTATTGGTACACTTGATGATATAGACCATTTAAAAAACCGTCGTATTCGCTCCGTAGCAGATTTATTACAAGATCAATTAAAATTGGCATTAACACGTTTGGAAAATTCGGTACGACAAATTCTACGTGGAGCAACTAAGCGAAAACGTTTACCTAGTCCTAAGAGTTTAATTACTCCAACTCCATTAATAGCTACTTTTAAAGAATTTTTCGGATCACATCCTTTATCCCAATTTCTAGATCAAACTAATCCATTAACAGAAATAGTTCATAAACGAAGACTAAGCTCTTTAGGTCCTGGGGGATTAACACGACGAACAGCTAGCTTTCAAGTACGAGATATTCATTTTAGTCATTATGGACGTATTTGTCCCATCGAAACATCTGAAGGTATGAATGCCGGACTTATTGCATCATTAGCAATTCATGCAAAAGTAAATAATTGGGGATCTCTAGAAAGTCCTTTTTATAAAATATCTAAAATTTCTAAAGAAGAAAAAGTTATTTATTTATCTGCTGGAGAAGACGAATATTATCGAATAGCTACCGGAAATTGTTTGGCTTTAGATCAGGATACACAAAAGATACAAATAACTCCAGCTCGCTATCGACAAGAATTTTTAGCTATTGCTTGGGAACAAATACATCTTCGAAGTATTTATCCTTTACAATATTTTTCTGTTGGCGCTTCTCTAATTCCTTTTTTGGAACATAATGATGCAAATCGTGCTTTAATGGGATCTAATATGCAACGTCAGGCGGTTCCACTTATAAAACTTGAAAAATGTATTGTAGGAACAGGTTTAGAAAGTCAAGCAGCTCTTGATTCTGGAAGTGTTGTTATTGCAAAACAAAGTGGAAAGATTTTATATACTGATGGTAAAAAAATAAATTTGATTGATATTAATAAAAAAAAAACAACTACATTTTTAACAATATATCAGCGTTCAAATAATAGTACTTGTATGCATCAAAAGATACAAGTTACTCGACAAAATTTTTTGAAAAAAGGACAAATTTTAGCAGATGGTGCAGCAACTTCAAAAGGAGAATTAGCTTTAGGAAAAAATATTTTAGTAGCATATATGCCATGGGAAGGATATAATTTTGAAGACGCAATACTTATTAACGAACGTCTAATATATGAAGATATTTATACATCGATTCATATTGAAAGATATGAAATTAGATCTCGCACTACGAGTCAAGGCCCTGAAAAAATTACTAAAGAAATACCTCATTTGGAAAATAGTGTACTGCGTCATTTAGATAAAAGTGGGCTTGTATTATTAGGATCATGGGTAGAAACAGGAGATGTTTTAGTAGGAAAATTAACACCTCAGGAAACGGAAGAATCATTACGTGCTCCAGAAGGAAAACTATTACAAGCTATATTTGGTATTCAAATAGCTACTGCAAAAGAAACTTGCCTTAAAGTTCCTTCAGGTGGAAAAGGCCGAGTTATTGATGTACGGTGGATTTCTAAAAAAGAAAATTCTAGTAATTACGAGAAAATAATACATATTTATATAGCACAGAAGCGAAAAATCCAAGTAGGGGATAAAGTAGCTGGAAGACATGGTAATAAAGGTATTATTTCAAAAATTTTACCTAGACAAGATATGCCATATTTACAAGATGGCACACCAGTTGATATGGTATTAAGTCCCTTAGGAGTACCTTCGCGAATGAATGTAGGACAAATTTTTGAATGCTTACTTGGTTTAGCAGGCTATTTCTTAGAAAAACATTATCGAATAACTCCTTTTGATGAAAGATATGAACGAGAAGCTTCAAGAAAATTAGTTTTTTCAGAACTTTATAAAGCAAGTACGAAAACAGGAAACCCTTGGTTATTTGAAACTGAAAATCCTGGAAAAAGTCGTTTAATAGATGGAAGAACTGGAGAAATATTTGAACAGTCTGTTACAGTAGGAAAAGCTTATATGCTAAAACTGATTCATCAAGTTGACGATAAAATTCACGCACGCTCTAGTGGACCTTACGCACTTGTTACTCAACAACCTCTTAGAGGAAGATCCAGACATGGGGGACAAAGAGTAGGAGAAATGGAAGTCTGGGCTTTAGAAGGATTTGGTGTTGCTTATATTTCACAAGAAATGCTTACTATTAAATCTGATCATATACATGCTCGCTATGAAGTACTTGGTGCTATTATCACGGGAGAGCCAATACCTAGACCTAGCACTGCTCCAGAATCCTTTCGATTACTTGTTCGAGAATTACGATCTTTATCATCAGAATCGGATCATTCCGTTATATTTGAAAAAAACTTAAATATAAATTTTAAAGACGTTTAATAGAAAAAAAATTTAAATTTTATGATTCATCGAAAAAAATATCAACATCTTCGAATTCGATTAGCTTCTTCTGAACAAATACGCAGTTGGGCTGAAAGAATTTTACCTAATGGAGAACTTGTCGGGCAAGTAACAAAACCATATACTTTACATTATAAAACACATAAACCTGAAAAAGATGGATTATTTTGTGAACGTATTTTTGGTCCCATTAAAAGCGGACTTTGCGCCTGTGGAAAATATCAAACAATTGAGAAATATGCAAAATTTTGTGAACAATGTGGCGTTGAATTTATTGAATCACGTGTTCGCAGATATCGAATGGGCTACATTAAATTAGCTTGTTCCGTAACACATGTATGGTATTTAAAGCGCTTACCTAGTTATATTGCAAATCTTTTAGCTAAACCTCTTAAAGAATTAGAAAGTCTAGTATATTGCGATGTGTGACTTGTTTATTAAACTTAATTATACAGATTTAATTAAAACTGTTATCCTATTTTATTTATTATAAGGATATCGCTAGTTTTGATATGTTCCTTAAAAAAAGTAACATGAAACTCAAAAAAAAAAAATTTAAAGTACTTGATCTAGGGTTTCTATTTATATATATATATATAAATATATAAATATATAAATATATAAATATTTATTATTTTTATGTATTTTATATAAATAATTTTCTTCGTTATTTAGAGATTTCGTAAAAAAATAAAATTTAGTAAAAAAAATTATTACTATATTTATATATAATGGATATTGCAGTTTATTCATCGTATATATACGCTAAATAATATTATACCCATCGAAATAGAACGAAAACCTAAAGGATCATTAAAATAGATATATATAAACAAGATAATTTCTTATTAATCTTAAAAAAAAAACATTGGAGGTATTTTTGTAAAAAAATATATCATTTGAAGAAAGTAAGATTACTCAAAAATAAAAATTTAATTAAAAATTGTAATAGAACTTGAGTAAAAAATAGTACTAAATTAATAATAAATTATTAAGTTTATAGAAATTCCATATAAAAAAATAAAATTTACATATAAAAGCGTATAAATATCTATATATTATTATTAATATATTAAAAAAAATAAATATATATATAGGATTAAATATATATATAGGATTTATATTTCTATTATAATATTTCTATTCTAATAACACTAGAAATTCTATTATTATTAAAATAAATTTAATGCTATTTGAGCCGGATGAAAAAAAATTTTCATGTCCGATTCTTAGGGGGGGAATCAAAAGAAAGAAAAACCTATCCCAATCTTTTTCTTGCTAGACCCATTTTAAAAAAACCTACTTTATTAAAATTACGAGGTTTATTTAAATATGAAGATCAATCTTGGAGAGACATATTTCCTCGTTTTTTTTCTTCACGTGGATTTGAAGCATTTCAGATTAGAGAAATAGCTACTGGGGGTGATGCTATTAAAAAACAATTAAGCAATATAGATCTCCAAGTCGTTATAGATTATGCATATTTAGAATGGAGAGAATTGGTAGAACAAAAGTCTACAGGAAATGAATGGGAAGATCGAAAAATTCAAAGAAGAAAAGATCTTTTAGTAAGACGTATAAAATTAGCAAAACAATTTCTTCAAACAGATATAAAACCAGAGTGGATGGTTTTATCTTTTTTACCAGTTCTTCCACCGGAATTACGGCCTATGGTTGAATTAGGCGAAGGCGAATTAATCACTTCTGATCTAAATGAACTATATCGAAGAGTTATTTATCGAAATAATACTCTCATTGATTTTTCGGCTAGAGGCGGCTCTACACCAGGAGGTTTAGTTGTTTGCCAAACCAGATTAGTACAAGAAGCTGTAGATGCACCTATTGATAATGGTATTCGTGGACAACCTATGAAAGATAGTCATAATAGACCTTATAAATCTTTTTCCGACGTTATTGAAGGAAAAGAAGGACGCTTTCGTGAAAATTTACTCGGAAAAAGAGTTGATTATTCAGGACGATCTGTTATTATAGTTGGTCCGTCTCTTCCATTACATCAATGTGGATTACCACGAGAAATGGCAATAGAATTATTTCAAGCTTCTGTTATTCGAGGTTTAATTGGACAACATCTTGCTCCTAATCTAAGAGCAGCTAAAAGTATGATTCAAAATAAAGAGTCTATTATATGGAAGGTGCTTCAAGAAATTATGCAAGGACATCCTATCTTATTAAATCGAGCACCTACTTTACATAGATTAGGCATACAAGCATTTCAACCTATTTTAATAAAAGGTCGCGCTATTCGTTTACATCCATTAGTCTGTGGAGGTTTTAATGCAGATTTCGACGGAGATCAAATGGCTGTTCATATACCATTATCTCTAGAAGCTCAGGCTGAAGCACGATTACTTATGTTTTCTCACACAAACCTTTTGTCTCCTGCCACAGGAGATCCTGTTTCTGTACCAAGTCAAGATATGCTTCTCGGACTTTATATATTAACAATTGAAAATTATCAAGGTATTTATGGCAACAAAAATCACCCTTATAAACATAATAATAAAGTTATTTTAAATAAAACACCTTATTTCTATAGTTATGATGATGTAATAAAAGCTCAAAAACAACAAAAAATTAAATTACACAGTCCTTTATGGCTTCGATGGGAGACAGAATTACGAATAATTACATCAATAAATCGTGAAAAGCCTATTGAAATTCAATATAAATCTTCTGGTCTTTTTTCCAAAATCTATGAACATTACCAACTTAAAAAAAATAAAAAAGAACAAATTATTAATTTTTATATTTGCACAACCGTTGGTCGTATTATATTTAATCAACAAATGGAAGAAGCTATTCAAGGTACTTTAAAAGCTTCGCGGTTTCGAGATAAATCTTTACCAGCAATAATTATATAATATTCATACAGATAGAAATTTGAAAAAAAGTCAGATAAATGGCTTGAATCTATTGGTATATCCTGTTTATGACAATAAAGAGGTTTTTTATTATGGCAGAACCAGCCAAAATGCTCTTCTATAATAAAGTGATGGATAGAACTGCCATAAAACAGTTTATTAGCAGATTAATTGCTCACTTTGGTATTACATATACAACACATATTCTAGATCAACTTAAAAATCTAGGCTTTGAACAAGCCACTAAAGCCGCGATTTCGTTAGGAATTGATGATCTTTTAACAGCACCTTCAAAAAGTTGGTTGATCCAAGATGCAGAACAACAAGGTTATACTTCTGAAAAAAATTATCGTTATGGAAACGTTCATGCAGTAGAAAAATTGCGCCAATTAATTGAAACATGGTATGCAACAAGTGAATATTTAAAACAAGAAATGAATCCTAATTTTCGAATGACAGATCCATTAAATCCAGTACATATGATGTCTTTTTCTGGAGCTCGGGGAAGTACATCACAAGTTCATCAGTTAGTAGGTATGCGAGGTTTAATGTCAGACCCTCAAGGTCAAATTATTGATTTACCCATTCAAAGTAATTTTCGTGAAGGATTATCATTAACAGAATATATTATTTCTTGCTATGGCGCTCGTAAAGGAGTCGTTGATACGGCAGTACGAACATCAGATGCTGGATATCTTACACGTAGATTAGTTGAAGTAGTTCAGCATATTGTAGTGCGAAAAGTAGATTGTGGCACTTTTCAAGGTATTTTTGTAACTCCTTGGCGCGATACTTATAAAAAAAATAATAATCAACAAAAATTAATTGGTCGTATATTAGCAGAAAATATATATATAAATCAAAGATGTATTGCTATTCGTAATCAAGATATTACAATTGATTTGGCTCTTTCGTTAGTATCTATTAAAAAAAAACAAATTTTTATACGTTCTCCTTTAACTTGTAAAAGTATGTTATGGATTTGTCAATTATGCTACGGATGGAGTCTTACTCATGGTAATTTAATAGAATTAGGCGAAGCTGTAGGTATTATTGCGGGACAATCAATTGGAGAACCAGGTACTCAGTTAACATTAAGAACGTTTCATACTGGTGGAGTTTTTACAGGTGATATTGCGGAACATGTACGAACACCGTTTAACGGAATTATTCAATTTGATAAAGATTCAGTTTATCCTACACGTACTCGCCACGGTCATCCCGCGTGGATATGTAATAATAATTTATCTGTTATTATTAAAAGTAAAAAAAAATTACATAATTTGATTATTCCATCACAAAGTATGCTTTTAGTTCAAAGTAATCAATATGTAGAATCAAAACAAGTTATTGCAGAAATTCGTGCTAAAATATCTCCTTTTAAAGAAAAAGTTCAAAAACATATTTATTCAAATTTATCTGGAGAAATGCATTGGAGTACCAAAGTTCAACATGCATCTGAATATATACATAGTAATGTTCATCTCTTATGTATGACGGGCCATATTTGGATATTAGCAGGGCATTTCAAAAAATTTAATGAATCTTTTTCTATATTCTATCGCAATCAAGACAAATTAGATAAGAAACTTCCGATTGCAAATAAAATTTTGAGTTATTATAAAAATCAAGAAATTTTTTTAGATTACTTTTGGAATTTGATTTATTCTAGTATTATTTTATATAGTTATAATTTTTTGAGAAATAGAAAGAGAAAAAAAAATCTTTTTTTTTTTTATAAAAAAAAAAATAAATATGAAAAAAAGACTATATTTCAATTTATTCTCAAAATACCAAAAAACGGCATCTTAAAAAGAAATGATATTTTTGCTATTTTTAATGATCCTAAATATAGAATAAAAAATTCAGGAATTATAAAATATGGTACTATCAAAGTTGATTTTATTAATAAAAAAGAAGATTTTTTTGCAGAGTCAAAAAACAAGACTACTAGATCAAGATATAAAATAATAAAAGAAGGTAATTTTTTCTTTCTTCCTGAAGAAGTATATAATTTAGATCAATCTCTTTTTTCCTCTATTTTGATAAAAAATAATAGTTTCATTAAAGCAGGCACAAAAATAACTTCCAATATTATTAGTAAAATCACAGGCTTTGTCAAAATAAGAAAAAAAACGAATAACTTTGAAATAAAAATACTACCTGGAAGTATATATTATCCTAGAGAAAAACAAAAAAACTGTAAACAAAATGGTATTTTAATACCGCCTGGAGAAAAAATTTTTGAACAATTTCAAGCTAAAAATTGGATTTATCTTGAATGGATTGTACTTTCCAAAGAAAATTCTTTTTTTTTTATTAGGCCAACAATAGAATATAAAATAACATCTGATGATAATTCTTTAAATTTACCAATACCTTTTTTTCTAGATTTCTTGAAAGAACAACAAACAGTTAAAATTAAAACTGTTAAATATATTTTTTACAAAGATGGTGAAGAAGTTGAAATTCTTAATAATACTGAGATTCAACTAATTCAAAGCTGTTTAATATTAAATTGGGAAACAAAAATATTTATAAAAGAAGCTCATATTTCTTTTGTAAAAATACGTATTAATAAAATTATTAGATTCTTCTTCCAAATAAATTTAATAAAATATTTTAGTTTTAATCATAAAGAAAAAGAAAATAATATTATTATTAACTATTTTTTTTATAAAAAAAAATATATTATTGATCAAAATTTTAGTAAAAAAAATTTATTGTTCAATAAAACTTGGGGTATTATTCGTACTCCTTCGAAAAAAAACCAAGAAGAAGGCTCTTTTCTTGTTTTATCTCCATCAAATTTATTTCAAACTAGTTTAGTTGAGAAAATAGAAAAAGATACAAAAGTAGAAAATAATATAGAAAAAAGTTTAATTTATGAATCAAAAAAAACAATTAAAGATTCTAATATAAAAAAAAAAAAAAGTTTTATGAAACAAAATTTTATAGAATTTTTAGGGTTTTTAGGCCATTTACAAAATATTACAAAATTTATTAAACCTTTTTCTAATATAAAATTTAATAATAAATTAACGCCAATTCATTTTTCAATTATTGATAATTTTGAAAAAAAAATTAAAATAACTGCATGGTACTTTTTGGATGAAAATAAAAAAACTCATAAATTTGTTTTAACTAAAAATAATATTTTTAATTTATTAATTTGGTCTTTTTCTTCTTTTTTTTTAAAAAAAAATAAAACTCAATTAGTTAATCTTGGAAATTTTCTTTGTGATGGTTTTTCCATATCTAAATATCAGCATTTTTCTGAATCTGGTCAAATTATAGCTATTTATGAAGATCTTTCTTCAGTAATTAGATTAGCTAAACCATATTTAACCACTGGTAAAGCTACAATTCATAATCACTATGGTGAAATTGTAAAAGAAGGAGATACATTAATAACTTTAGTATATGAAAGATTAAAATCAGGAGATATTATTCAAGGGCTTCCTAAAGTTGAGCAGTTATTAGAAGCTCGTCCAATAAATTCAGTTTTTATTAATTTGGAAAAAGGTTTTGAAGATTGGAATAAAGACATGACAAATTTTTTTGGAAGTTTATGGGGTTATTTTTTGAGTTCCCGAATTAGTATGGAACAAAGTCAATTAAATTTAGTTGATCAAATTCAAAAGGTTTACCGATCACAAGGAGTACAAATATCGGATAAACATATAGAAATTATTGTACGTCAAATGACTTCTAAAGTTGTTACTTTAGAAGATGGAATGATTAATAGTTTTTTACCTGGAGAATTAATTGAATTTACAAGAATAAAAAGAATGAATCGTGCTTTGGAAGAAATTATTCCTTATAAACCTGTATTGTTGGGTATAACAAAAGCTTCTCTTAATACTCAAAGTTTTATATCAGAAGCTAGTTTTCAAGAAACTACTCGGGTGTTGGCAAAAGCTGCTTTGAGGGGTCGGATCGATTGGTTAAAAGGTTTGAAAGAAAATGTTATTCTTGGTGGAATAGTTCCTGCAGGTACTGGTTGTCAAGAAGTTATTTGGCAAATAATTTTGGAAAAACAAAAAAATATTTTATTAAAAAAAAAAAATAAAAAATTATTTGATAATAAAGTAAAAGATATTTTTTTATATAAAAAATTTTCTATTTTTTTTACTTCAGATCAAATTCATAGAAAATTAAAGCAGTAATTTTTTAAAATAATTAACAATAAATAAATTCAATTAAATTATCTAGAAATTTTTAGATAAGTTATTAAATGAACAAATGAATATCCATTTACGAAAAAATTTAAAAAATGTATTGATTTTAGTCTAAATAGAAAAATAAATTAGACTTTTTTATAGAAAAAAAAAATGAAACAAAAATCTTGGAATATTAATTTAGAAGAAATGATGGAAGCAGGAGTACATTTTGGTCATCAGGCTCGAAAATGGAATCCTAAAATGGCTTCTTATATTTTTACAGAACGAAAAGGTATTCATATTTTAAATCTTACTCAAACAGCTCGTTTTTTATCAGAAGCTTGCGATTTAGTAGCTAATGCCTCAAGTAAAGGCAAACAGTTTTTAATTGTTGGTACAAAATATCAAGCAGCTGATTTAGTAGCATCAGCTTCTATAAAAGCCCGATGTCATTACGTAAATCAAAAGTGGCTTGGCGGTATGTTAACTAATTGGTCAACTATAGAAAAGCGTCTTCAAAGATTTAAGGATTTAGAAAATAAAGAAAAAACAGGAGTATTTAATCAACTTCCAAAAAAAGAAGCTGCAAATTTAAAAAGACAATTAACTCAACTTCAAAAATATTTAAATGGAATTAAATATATGACAAGTTTACCAGATATTGTAATAATAATAGACCAACAAAAAGAAATCACCGCTATTCAAGAATGTAGAACTTTAGGTATTCCAACAATTTGTTTAGTTGATACAGATTGTGATCCAGATCTTACAGATATACCAATTCCAGCAAATGATGATGCTCGAGCGTCTATTCGATGGATTTTAAATAAATTAAAATTAGCTATTATTGCAGGTCGTTGTAATTCCACAACAATTGAATAATTATTTTAGCAAAAGATAAATTTTTAATTTTATTATTCATTACTATTTTGAAACTTAAAAATATATTACAATAAAAATAAATATTTTATTGTAATAAATATGTTATAACATAATAAAAAGGTTTAGAACAATAAAACATTTAAATATTAGAATTGTTTATAAAATTCATTTCTATTTTTCATAGTTAATCTTTAGAAGGGGTAATATGCATACTGCACAATTTTCCATTAGCACACTTAATAATTTATATGAAATATCTGGTGTGGAAGTAGGTCAACACTTCTATTGGCAAATAGGCAGTTTTCAAGTTCACGCACAAGTACTTATAACTTCCTGGATTGTTATTTCTATTTTATTAAGTTTAGCTATTTTCGCAACGCGGGATTTACAAACTATTCCAACCAGTGGTCAAAATTTTATCGAATATGTTTTAGAATTTATTCGAGATTTGACTAGAACTCAAATAGGAGAAGAGGAATATCGACCTTGGGTACCTTTTATAGGAACTATGTTTTTATTTATCTTCGTCTCAAATTGGTCAGGCGCGCTTCTTCCTTGGAGAGTTTTTGAACTACCTCATGGAGAATTAGCTGCACCTACAAATGATATTAATACAACTGTTGCGTTAGCTCTATTAACTTCAGTAGCTTATTTTTACGCAGGTCTTCATAAAAAAGGTTTAAATTATTTTGGTAAATATATTCAACCAACTCCAGTACTTTTACCAATAAATATTTTAGAAGATTTTACAAAACCTTTATCGCTAAGTTTTCGACTTTTTGGAAATATATTAGCTGATGAGTTAGTAGTTGCTGTTCTTATTTCTTTAGTACCTTTGGTCATTCCTATACCTATGATGTTTTTAGGATTATTTACAAGTGCTATTCAAGCTTTAATATTTGCAACCTTAGCTGCAGCGTATATAGGGGAATCATTAGAAGGTCATCATTAAATTCCAGAAAATTAAAATAATAGATATACATGTAGATATATTATAAATGCTTTTAAAGTATAATTATCTTATTTTTAAATAAAGAAAATAGCTTAATTGACTTTAGATTCAAATTTTACATTGTAAATCCGATAATAAATTTTATGGGGTATAATAATAAAAAGAAATTTAATAATTAAGAAAATTTCTTTTATATTTTAACTAAAAAAGACTTTTTAATTATTATTCTATTTTATTCAATAAAATTTAAATTTTTAAATAAAAAAAAATTTAAACGATCAAAACAAAAACTTTAATTTATTTTTGTTTAGTGATACTATCACTTTATTAAGAGACATCTTGAGTTAGTGACTGCTTAACTTAATTTCTTTTTAATAAAAATATAAGTAAGCAATAGAGAATAGGTTTTTTTGTATGAACCTCTTCTTAATTTTGGTTAGAGGATATTATAATGAACCCCTTAATTTCTGCTGCGTCTGTTATTGCTGCCGGATTAGCTGTAGGTTTAGCTTCCATTGGACCTGGGATTGGTCAAGGTACTGCTGCTGGTCAAGCAGTAGAAGGTATTGCTAGACAACCAGAAGCAGAAGGTAAAATTCGAGGCACATTGTTATTAAGCTTAGCTTTTATGGAAGCTCCAACCATTTATGGTTTAGTTGTAGCTCTGGCACTTTTATTTGCAAATCCTTTCGTCTAAATTAAATTAAATTGTCTTGAAATTTTTATACTTTTTTATTTAAATAGTTTTTTTTAAGAACTAAAATGGGTAATCATTTTAATTCTTAAAAAAAAACTATTTAATATTTAATTTAATATTTAAATTAAACAAAATTTATATTTATTTATTTATTTTTTTTTTTTAAGTTTTAGAATTTTTGTTTTTATATAAAGCAAATAAACTATTTTTCGATTATATTGCTAATTAGACTTAAAACTAGATAAATTAGTCTCTGTCTATAACTAAAAATTCAAGTTATTTTGAGTAAAAAACTCTGTAGAACTTAGATAACCTATTAATGGGAGAGAGAATATGCAAAATATTATTAATTTAGTTATTTTTTCAGGTTATTGGCCTATTGCCGGTAATTTTGGTCTAAATACAAATCTTTTAGAAACAAATTTAATTAATTTAAGTGTAGTGCTTGGTTTATTAGTTTACTCTGGAAAGGGAGTGTGTGCGGGTTAATTATTTGAATAAAACTACTGGAATAATCCAGTTACACTTCGGGATAAAAAAAGTGTATAATTCCGACGAATTACTTCTAAACAAAATTTAGAACAACTATAGCATTTCGTAAAATTAGTAATTTTTTATTTCTTACTATTACTTTATTCGGAAATATTAAGAAAATGGTTAAAGCTAAAATGCTTAAAGTCTAAGCGCCATTGGGGTTTTTCTTTCCCCTCAATATTTTATATATAAAAAATATAAAAACATATTTAGAGACTAATTTGATATATAACACTCATATCAAACTAATTCTTGAATTTAATTTATTAAATAAATTATTATTATCTCTAAAAACTAATCAGTTTTGGTTTTTTATGCTAAATTGACAACCTAAAAAAATCTAATATTAAGTTATTCAAAAAAATGACCTTGCTGAGAAATAAAATAATTTTTGTCAGAAGAGTCCTTAAATTTTTTTTATAATAAAAAAAAATATACAAAATTTTTGTAAATTATTTTGTTTATTTTGGAACAAGATTAAGAAAGTAACAGGGGCAGGCTTAGTTTTTCTAACTAAGCGAGAAAGCCGAATGAATTGAAAAATTCATGTTCGGTTTGGGAAGAGATTTATAATTCGTTAAAATTTTCGATAAATAATCTACTTTCATTAAACAATTTATTAAGTAATCGTAAACAGACTATCTTGAATACAATTAATGACGCCGAAAAACGATATAATGAAGCAACTGATAAACTTAATCAAGCTCGAACTCGCTTGGAACGAGCAAAAATAAAAGCAGATGAAATTCGTGTAAATGGTCTTTCCCAAATAGAAAGAGAAAAAAGAGAATTAGTAAACGCTGCTGATGAAGATTCAAAACGATTAGAAGATTCAAAAAATGCTACTATTCGTTTTGAAGAACAAAGAGCAATTGAACAAGTTAGACAACAAGTTTCACGTCTTGCATTAGAAAGAGCGTTAGAAGCGTCAAATAAACGTCTAAATAACGAGTTACATTCACGCGTAATTGATTATCATATTGGTCTACTTAGAGCCATGGAAAGCACAACTAATTAGCTTTCATTAGTTTTATTTTTCAGAAAATTATTAACGAACGCTAATGGTAAATATTCGACCTGACGAAATTAGCAGTATTATCCGTAAACAAATAGAAGATTATAGTCAAGAAGTAAAAGTAGTAAATGTGGGCACTGTACCTCAAGTAGGAGATGGTATTGCACGTATCTATGGTCTCGATAAAGTAATGGCTGGTGAGTTAGTTGAATTTGAAGACCGTAGTATCGGAATTGCTTTGAACTTAGAATCAGATAATGTTGGAGTTGTATTAATGGGTGATGGCTTAACTATTCAAGAAGGCAGCTCTGTAAAAGCAACAGGAAAGATTGCTCAAATACCGGTAAGTGACGCTTACTTAGGTAGGGTTGTAAATGCTTTAGCCCAACCTATTGATGGTAAAGGTCAAATATCAGCTTCAGAATTTAGATTAATAGAATCTTCAGCTCCTGGTATTATTTCAAGACGCTCTGTATATGAACCTATGCAAACAGGTCTTATTGCTATTGATTCTATGATTCCTATTGGGCGTGGCCAACGTGAATTGATTATCGGAGATCGACAAACTGGTAAAACAGCAGTAGCTACAGATACTATTTTAAATCAAAAAGGTCAAAATGTAATATGTGTCTATGTGGCGATTGGGCAAAAAGCATCTTCAGTAGCACAAGTAGTTAATACTTCCGAAGAACGTGGTGCTTTAGAATATACAATTGTAGTAGCCGAAGCAGCAAATTCTCCTGCTACTTTACAGTATCTTGCTCCTTATACAGGAGCCGCTTTAGCAGAATATTTTATGTATCGTAAACAACATACATTAATAATTTATGATGATCTTTCGAAACAGGCCCAAGCTTATAGACAAATGTCTCTTTTATTGAGACGACCACCAGGTCGTGAAGCATATCCAGGCGACGTTTTTTATTTACATTCTCGCCTTTTAGAAAGAGCAGCTAAATTAAGTTCACAATTAGGTGAAGGGAGTATGACTGCTTTACCTATAGTAGAAACTCAAGCAGGAGATGTTTCAGCTTATATTCCTACGAATGTTATTCCCATTACTGATGGACAAATATTTTTATCAGCAGATTTATTTAATGCAGGAATTCGGCCTGCAATTAATGTAGGTATTTCTGTATCTAGAGTAGGATCGGCGGCTCAAATTAAAGCTATGAAACAAGTTGCTGGTAAATTAAAACTAGAACTAGCTCAATTTGCAGAGTTAGAAGCATTTGCACAATTTGCATCTGATCTCGATAAAGCTACTCAAAACCAATTAGCAAGAGGTCAAAGATTACGCGAATTACTTAAACAATCTCAGTCATCTCCTTTAACTGTAGAAGAACAAGTAGCAACTATTTATACTGGAGTAAACGGATATTTAGATGTATCAGAAGTCGATCAAGTAAAAAAATTTCTTGTTCAATTACGTGAATATTTAATTACTAATAAACCTCAATTTGTGGAAATTGTACGTTCTACTAAAATTTTTACAGAACAAGCTGAAAATATTTTAAAAGAAGCTATTAAAGAACATACGGAACTTTTTTTACTTCAACAAGACAAATAAAAATTTAAGTATTTTTTAGTAAGAAGAAAAAACCGAAAATAAAAAAAAATTTTCAGCTTTTTTCTTCTTACTAAAAAATACTTAAAAGGCAAATATTTTAGGATAAAAAAAAAAAAAAAGATTACGTCCAATAGGATTCGAACCTATACTGGAGGTTTAGAAGACCTCTGTCCTATCCATTAGACGATGGACGCTAGTAAATTATTGTACTTCTAATTTCATAAAACTATGAGAAATGAATAATTCACTATTTTTATAAAAATATAAAAATAGTGAATTATTCATTTCTCATAGGGATAATAAAGGCGGGTAGTGGGAATCGAACCCACATCATTAGCTTGGAAGGCTAAGGGTTATAGTCGGCGCTTCTATTTAATTATTGCCTCTATTTCAAAACCGAACATGAAATTTTAATATCATACGGCTCCTTTATGAATTAGAAAACTTTTTTTCTATTATATTTTGCATTCGAATAGATCCATACCATCTATGTTAGTTTTTTCATCATTTTCATTAGATAACTTTATAGATGATCCTTTTACAAACTTTTAATAAAAAAATTTATAATTACTTCGTTCTTTATTTCTATCAAAATAAATCATTAGGAAAATATTTTTTACCGAGCTTCAATGAAAATCTTAATAAATTTAGTAAACTAAATTTATTTTCTTAGAGCTAAATTGCTTTAATTTTTTCTTTAATTAAAGATTCAGTTACGAAAAAAAAATATTTTGGATTTCTATCCATAGATTTTCAGCTGAAAAAATTATAATTTCAAAAAAATTCCGTTTTGCTTTTTTTATTTTTGTCATTGTAGGAATGTTGCTTTTCTATTTTAGGAAAGATCTTAAATCTTTTTAGAAATAAAGTTATTGGTCAAAAATTTGAAATAAATTTAAAGACCCCTTAACTATGTTTAAGTTAATTATAAAACGAATCACACTTTTACCACTAAACTATACCCGCTATAAGAATATTATAGCATAATTTTTTTTTTGTTCAAAATTTTTTACTTTTAATATTTTTTGATTCAAACTCCATCTCCGGAGATTCAATACTTAGATAAAAATTATTTCATTTCCGGAGATGGCTTTTAAATTCATAAATTGCCTTTTCGTGCCGCTAATAAAGCAATTACTAAAGGACCTGAACCAACTATTAAAGCCAAAGCAGTAAGCTGTGCAATAACCTCTAAATTCATTTTGGTTTAACCTCTCTGTTTTCAATTTGATTCTATGAAATTAAGAAAAAATTTTAAATTATTAAAAAAAAAGATATCTATAGCGATATAGAATTAAGATCAGTACAATAATAAAAACCTATTTATTCAAAAATTTCATAATTTATTATGAAATTTTTGAATTAATTTGTTATTTAATTATATATTTTCGGGAGAGAAAAAATGACATCGATTTCAGACAGTCAAATTATTGTAGCTCTTGTAAGTGCTTTTATAACAGGTATTTTGGCTTTAAGATTAGCTAAAAATTTGTATCAATAAATTGATTAATTTTTTTATTTATTTACAAATACAAAAAAGGTAGCCTGGTCAGTACCAGTATCTGGCTAGGCTCAAATAAAATAAAAGATTTAATTAAATTTTTATATTAATAAATTATTTTATTAATTTTATTTATTAAAATAAAATTTTATATTTTATAAATATATATAAAAAAAAGAAAATAATATACATAATCTAATATTATTATTATCTAGACTTCTACTTCTACAGTGTGTTATTATTTCTTGACTGGAGAGATGGCCGAGTGGTTTAAAGCGATGGATTGCTAATCCGTTGTACATTTTTTTTTGTACCGAGGGTTCGAATCCCTCTCTCTCCTTCAACTAACAAATAAATTTTTTTTTAATTAGAAAAACTTATTTTTATATTTATTTCTTCATTTCGATAATATGTTATATATAAAAACTTATTCTTTACGTCCCGGATTACGACCAGGATCATTTGATAAAAATCCGAAAACGAAAAGAGAAACAAAAAAAATAATTACTGTATAAACGAAGAGCTTAAGAGTAAGCATAACGTAATCTCCGGGATCATTACTAGAAATAGAATAGAATAGATTGTAAATTAGAATAAAATAAAAAAATAAATTTTTATTTTTACAATTTTTTTTTCATTATTTAAATCGAGATTATGGAGAAAGGAGGATTTGAACCCCCATCAACATAAAAATAAAATAAGGCTACAATAATTTTAAAAATTTTGAAATGGGTGCAATTAACCGCTCCGCCATTTCTCCAATAAGTATAAAATAAGTCTAAAAAAACTAATTAAATTATTGAATAAATTTTGAATCAATTAATTTACTAAAATCAATTCTAATCAATAATTAATAAATCATTAAAAATAAATAATTAAAATTTTATATTAAAATATTATATATTTATATAAAGAATCATAAATAAATATATATAAAAAATATTTCTATAGATATTATACGTATATAAGGCAAAAGTGAAAAAAATCACCTTCGCCTTTTAAATTAGGATAAAGAAAATAATAAAAAAAAATTTAAATAAAGAATTTTAAATTATGTTAGTAGAAAAAGATTATCTAAAACTTACAGAAGCTTGCCAAACAAAAGCTAATAGGAAAAAAAATACAGGAATAATCGGCATTACATCTACAATTGGATCAAAAATAGCATAAGCTTCAGGTAATTTAGCTAAAATGATACCATTTAAATGAAACGCGTTATCTAGATAAATATTAAACATAGCTAGCATTTATGTTCTCCAATAAAAATTATTATAATGATTTAATAAAAAATGAAAAATTTTTCATTAGTTAATAAAAAAAGCTCTTCGGTATATCTTACTATAGGTTTTATTAGTGTCAAAGAGGTTATATATTTTTAATAATAGTTGTTTTATTTTTTAATTTATAGTTTATTTTTTCCTAAAATCAAATAACATTATTTAATAATAAAAATGGAAATAAAACAATTGACAAAATATCAATATAAGTATTTACTAATATTGTCTATTTATGGGGCGTCGCCAAGTGGTAAGGCAGCAGGTTTTGATCCTGTTACTCGGAGGTTCGAATCCTTCCGTCCCAGATTTATCATTTTCAATAATGAAATAAATAGAAAAAGTTTAAAATAGAATATTAAAAAATTATTTCTATTATTAATAATTCATAATATATTGTATTAGAAATACCATATTATGACAATTACATAAATATGGCAAGGGATATTCCTATAGTGTAAAATAAAAAAGATCACATTATTATTTATTGAAAGTTATAAAGAGATTATATTTATGAAATTAGCTTATTGGATGTATGCTGGACCTGCTCATATTGGAACTCTCCGTGTAGCCAGTTCTTTCAAAAATGTTCATGCTATTATGCATGCTCCTTTAGGAGACGATTACTTTAATGTAATGCGTTCAATGTTAGAAAGAGAAAGAGATTTTACTCCTGTAACAGCTAGTATAGTGGATCGTCATGTATTAGCACGTGGATCTCAAGAAAAAGTGGTTGATAATATAACTAGAAAAGATAAAGAAGAACGCCCAGATTTGATTGTCTTAACACCAACATGTACTTCTAGTATTTTACAAGAAGATTTACAAAACTTTGTTGATAGAGCTTCTATCACTTCAAATTCAGATGTTATTCTGGCTGATGTAAATCATTATCGAGTTAATGAGCTTCAAGCCGCAGATAGAACTTTAGAACAAATAGTTCGTTATTATTTAGAAAAGGCCCGCAGACAAGGAACCTTGGATCAATCTATAACAAAAGAACCTTCAGCAAATATTATTGGAATTTCTACACTGGGTTTTCATAATCAACATGATTGCCGTGAATTAAAGCGTTTATTACAAGACTTGAATATTAAGGTTAATAAAGTAATTCCTGAAGGAGGTTCTGTAAAAGATCTTCAAGATTTACCAAAAGCTTGGTTTAATTTAGTTCCATATCGTGAAATAGGTTTAATGACAGCCATTTATTTAGAAAAAAAATTTGGAATGCCTTATATATCTATCACACCAATGGGAATTGTAGATACAGCTGAATGTATTCGACAAATCGAAAAACATGTTAATAATTTAGTTTCTAATAAAAAATTTAATTACGAGCCTTATATTGATCAGCAAACAAGATTTGTTTCTCAAGCAGCTTGGTTTTCACGCTCCATCGATTGTCAAAATTTAACAGGAAAAAAAGCGGTTGTTTTTGGTGATGCAACTCATGCCGCTTCAATAACCAGGATTCTTGCTAGAGAAATGGGAATTCGTGTTAGTTGCACGGGTACTTATTGTAAACATGATGCAGAATGGTTTAAAGAGCAAGTTCAAGGATTTTGTGATGAAATATTGATTACAGATGATCATACTAAAGTAGGCGATATGATTGCTCGAATAGAGCCATCTGCAATATTTGGCACTCAAATGGAACGTCATATTGGTAAACGTCTTGATATTCCCTGTGGAGTTATTTCCTCACCAGTTCATATTCAAAATTTTCCGTTAGGATATCGTCCTTTTTTAGGTTATGAAGGTACTAATCAAATTGCTGATTTAGTTTATAATTCATTTACTTTAGGTATGGAAGATCATCTTTTAGAAATATTTGGTGGTCATGATACGAAAGAAGTAATTACGAAATCACTGTCAACAGATACTGATCTAACTTGGAATCACGAAAGTCAACTAGAATTAAATAAAATACCTGGGTTTGTTAGAGGTAAAATCAAAAGAAATACTGAAAAATTCGCGCGTCAAAATAATATTACCAATATTACTGTTGAAATAATGTATGCAGCCAAAGAAGCTTTAAGTGCTTAAACTTTTTTAAATTAATTTTATATTTCAAGAAGTATTTTTTAATATTTTTGAAAGTAATAAAAAAAAAATAGATATATATATTTTTTTTTAAATATTTTCATGAAAAAAAGGTATATATTATATAAAAGATAGTTTTAAATTTTATTTTAGGTGGCTAAAATAAAATTTAAAACTGTTAACAAAAAAAAGCAAAGATATTTAAACAAATTTAATTTAAAATTGTAGGAAAAGTTTATGAATCCCATTTTTTGTTTTATTCAGTTATTGTTTTATTATCCATTTTTTTTCTTTTCATTATATATTTATTTAGTATTTTTTATTCCAATAAAAAATACAATTAATATTGTCAACATATTTAGTTTTTTTTCGAATTCCATTAAAAATAAGTTTGATTTTTATAAAAAATAATTTAAAAACTTTAAGCTTTTTTTCTTTTACTTTAAAGTTTAAAATAAAAGAAAAAAAGCTTAAAGTTTTAATGAAAAAAAGATTAAATTAAATAATTTAAACAAAAAATTTATATCTTTTTTTTATACAGCATTGACAAAAATAATTTACTAACATATAATCATTTTGATATTTCTTAATATTTTTTTATTATATTAAAAATTGATATAACTTTATTTAAATTAAAAAAAGATATAAAGTTATTTAATATTTCTAATCTTTTCAAAAAATTTTCTTTAAGAAGTACTTTTTTTACAAAAACAAAAAATAAGGGTTGCTAACTCAATGGTAGAGTACTCGGCTTTTAAGTGCGACTAAGGAATTTTATACATTTAGATGAAATACAAGATTCATCCAAACCATTGATAAAGGTTTGTGAGACTACGACTAATCTCAAAAAGAAATTTGCCAGAAAAAATAGCATGTCGTTTTTTATTTTATATGCTCAGTCGATAAAATTAATGGATAAAGCTAAATTGCTTGAATCAAGAGTAAAACCAGAAGAACGAGCTTCTATTCAAAAAAATACATTTTGAATTCTTTTATTAATTAAAAAGTTAGAATAAAATTAATAGTCAATATGAAAGAGGTTTGGCCTTATATTGAAATATAAGGCTATTTTTACTAAAAATGAATCCTAATATTTAAAAAATGTAAATAAATCACCAGTTTGCTGACTAAATTAAAGCAAAATTTTAAGTCAGGAGAGCAATCAAAAAACTTTAATAATTTTTATAAATTAAATTAGTTTTTTTATAAAATTCTTTAGTTTTATTTTAATAGATTGCACTATGTATCATTTTATATTCTAAGAGGTTGTTTAAATGAGAAGCATAGCAGAAATTTTGCACGAAATAGAAAAGCTAGATAAAAATAAAAATAAACTTGTATGGCAACAGCGTTTTTTATACCCACTTTTATTTCAAGACGATCTTTATGCGATTGCTTATAATTATTCTCTTAATAAGATGAAATTAAAAAAAGTAGAAAATTCTAATTTAGGTGAATGTTTTAGTTTTTTGACATTAAAACGTTTAATTAATAGAATGCGCCTAGAAAATAATAAAAACGAATTAAAGAAAAATTATAATAAAATTTTTGATCTTAATTATAATAACCATTTTTATTTGAAAGTAATTCGAGAAGGTTTCGCGATAATTTTCGAAATTTTTTTCTGTGTACAATTAGAAAAAACTTTTATAAAAGAATTTCACCAATGGACTAATTATCAATCTATTCACTCTGTATTTCCTTTTATAGAAGATAATTTTTTACATTCTAATTACATTTTAAATACGAAAATACCTCATTTTTTTCATCCGGAACTTCTAATCCGAATTCTTCGTCGACGTATACAAGATACTTCTTTTTCTCATTCATTACGGTTAATATTTCATGAGAATAACAAGTTAATTACTTTTAATACAAATTCTTTTTTTTCTCAAAAAGAAAGTAGTAGATTATCAATATTTTTATGGCATTATTATATTCGTGAACTAGAATTTTTTTTAATTAATCAGTGGAAAGTCTTAAATTGTTTTAAATCTTTATCATATTTAACTTTATTGGATAAAACAGATTGTATGAAAAAAATGAAGCATATTATTAAAAATTCTTTATGGATGAAATTACAATTTTTTTTTTATAAAAAAAAAGTGTCTTTTCATTATGTAAGATATGACAATAATTATATTATCGCAATAAGAAGTTCTAATTATTTAGCAGAAAAATGGAGTTTCTTTCTTTCCAAATTTTGGCATTATTATTTTTATCATTTATTTAGACCTTCTAGAATAAACGTAAAAAAAATTTCTAAAAGCTACTTTTCTTTTTTAGGTTATCTTTTTGGTATTCAAATAAAAAAAGTTTTAATTTCAACTAAAATAATAGATAATTTAAAAAAAGTATATATTATAAAAAAAGAACTTTATTCTATTACTTTAATATCATCTTTAATTGAATTGTTAGCTAAAGAAAAATTTTGTGATACTTTAGGACATCCAATAAGTAAATTAGCTTGGACTACCTTAACAGATGACGAAATTTTTAATCGTTTTGATCAAATTTGGAAAAATTTTTTTCATTACTATAGTGGATGCAAAAATAAAAAAAACTTATATCAAGTACAATATATACTTCGATTTTCTTGTGCTAAAACATTAGCTTGCAAACATAAAAGCACTATACGCTATGTTTGGAAAAAGCATGGTTCAAATTTTTTTGCAAAATCTTTTTTCTTTAAAAAACAAGAACTAATCAATTTAAAATTTCTTAAATTACATCCTTCTATAAAAAAAATTTGGTATCTTGATATTCTTCAAATAAATTATTTAGCAAAATTATTACAAAAAAAAGATACTAGTAGTAAATAAAAGAATTCAAATTAATCAAATTAACTGTTTAATAAAATTATTAATTTTAACTGTTTAATAAAATTATTAATTTGATAATAATAATTAAAAATTTACTCATAAAATTATCGAATAGAATGACTACATAGAGAAAGCCGTGTGCGATAAAAATTGCAAGCACGGTTTGGGAAGAGGTGCTTTTATTTTTATTCAAAGAAATTAAATCAAATTCATCCACTTTCATCCGACGAGTTCCGGGTTCGAGCCCCGGGCAACCCATTTTAGTCTAGTACAAATGAATAATTCTCTATATAAATTATTATCCAATATTATTTTTATAAAGAGATCAATTATGTGATTACAAAAAAATTTGGTCTAATTAATCTTTTTTAATCTTTTTTTATAAATAAAAAAAAAATATTTTCACTTTAAAGAAGAGTTGACATAGTAATACATTTTGTGTAATACTATAAATTAACAAGTTTATATACTTGGGTAACTTATTATTATTTTACAAACCAAGTTTTACCATGACCGCAACTTTAGAAAGACGCGAAAGCGCAAGCCTATGGGGTCGCTTCTGCGACTGGGTTACCAGCACTGAAAACCGCCTTTACATCGGATGGTTCGGTGTCGTAATGATCCCTACTCTATTAACTGCAACCTCTGTATTCATTATCGCTTTCATCGCAGCTCCTCCTGTAGATATTGATGGTATTCGTGAACCTGTTTCTGGTTCTCTTCTTTACGGAAACAACATAATCTCTGGTGCTATTATTCCTACTTCTGCAGCTATCGGTTTGCACTTCTATCCAATTTGGGAAGCTGCTTCCGTTGATGAATGGCTATACAATGGTGGTCCTTATGAACTAATCGTTCTTCATTTCTTACTTGGTGTAGCTTGCTACATGGGTCGTGAATGGGAACTTAGCTTCCGTTTAGGTATGCGTCCTTGGATCGCTGTTGCATATTCAGCTCCTGTTGCGGCTGCTACTGCTGTTTTCTTGATCTACCCTATTGGTCAAGGAAGCTTCTCTGACGGTATGCCTTTAGGAATCTCTGGTACTTTTAACTTTATGATTGTGTTCCAAGCTGAACATAATATCCTTATGCACCCATTCCACATGCTTGGTGTAGCTGGCGTATTCGGCGGCTCTCTATTTAGTGCTATGCATGGTTCCTTGGTAACTTCAAGTTTAATCCGAGAAACTACTGAGAATGAGTCTGCTAATGCAGGTTACAAGTTTGGTCAAGAGGAAGAAACTTACAACATCGTAGCTGCTCACGGTTACTTTGGTAGACTTATTTTCCAATATGCTAGCTTTAACAACTCTCGTTCTTTACACTTCTTTTTAGCTGCTTGGCCTGTAGTAGGTATCTGGTTTACTGCATTAGGTATTAGCACAATGGCTTTCAACCTAAATGGTTTTAACTTTAACCAATCTGTTGTTGACAGCCAAGGTCGTGTAATTAACACTTGGGCTGACATCATCAACCGTGCTAATCTTGGTATGGAAGTTATGCATGAACGTAACGCTCACAACTTCCCTCTAGATTTAGCTTCTGTTGAAGCTCCTTCTGTAAATAGTTAATATTTTAGTCATAAATTTATTATATAAATTTATATAAATAGGATAACAACTTGAAAATAATGACCTTAGGAAATAAATTCCTAAGGTCATTATTTTTTTTATTTAATTATTGAAATTTATTTATTGAAAATAAATAAATTAGAAAAAAAGGCGGACGTGGCCAAGTGGATTAAGGCAGTGGATTGTGGATCCACCACGCGCGGGTTCAATTCCCGTCGTTCGCCCATTAGAAACAAAATAAAACTAAATAAAGTTTTATTATCATATAAAAAATAATTTAATAATAAAAATTTTAATTTAATTTTTATTAGTTGACGAAACCTTTTGTTTATGTCATCATAAATAAAATAACATAAATATATTAAATAAAATGATAAACATGAAAAACTTTTAAATTTTAATTTTAGTTAGAATTTAATTTTAGTTCGAATACTAGCTAATTCTTTTTTATAAATAGAAAGAATTACCAATGTCTAAAAACATTTAGTATTTTTATATAAGATAAAAATAGCGAAAAAACTTAAAAGTTATTTAATTAAAGTTTCCATATAAAAAAATCTAGTTATTATAAAGTTTTATCTAACTGCTGTAAAAAAAAATGAAACAAGAATTATCGAAAAACAAATACTTATATAGAAGATTAAAATTCGAAGAAATAAAAAACCCTCAATATTTTTTTGAGATATGGACAAAATCAAATTTAGTTAAATTTTTAATTAGACTTTTTTTTAATAAAGAAAATTTCATTAAAATTTTTGACTTTCGAATTATTATTTCATTAATCTTACGTGATTCAAATGGTTCAAAAACTAAAAAAAGTTCAATATTAAATACTTTTTTATTTCTTTTATTATCTATTTCTTTATATCGTTTAAGTAATAAAGCTATTATTGATAAAAAGTATTTAAATTTATTTAAAATAGTTTCTGGACATATCCATTATTATAAATATAAAGAAAAAGATTTAAAGGAAACCTTTAATAAAAAAAAAAAAAAAATTTCGACTTTGACGTCTCAGTCTCTTTCTAAAAATTTTGATCTAAAAAAAAAGAAACAATATTCAATTATTAAAGCAAATTTAAAGAAAAAACTCTATGTTATACCTGAATACAATGAAAATTTAATTAAAAATTCAGAATGGTGGAAATTTTGGATTATAAAAGAAATTCTGCCTAGTTGGAAAATATCTTCCAATTCTATAAAAAAAATTGAAAATTTATTAAAAAAAACAAATACAAATGATTTAAAACATTTTTTTAAATTTTATATAACTAATATACTTTGTCAAAATTATAATTGGGAAAAAAAATTTAATTCTATTTTTTTTGAAAATTTAGAAAAAAATAAAAAATTAAGATCAAGTAAAAATGAAAAAATATTAGAAGATACTTTAATTATTAAAATATTTTCTGCTTTTTGTGAAAAATTGATTTTTGAAATCGAAAATCCTTTAAAATTAAATAATTTTGATTCAATAATTGAATTTGACAACACTAATTATAATACTAAATCATTTTTTTCGATTCCGATATATCATGAAAAAAAAAGAAATCCTGAACAATTTTATTTAGTAAAAAGAAATATAATTCAAAATTTCAAATTTTGGGGTGAAGCGGATCCAATTATTGCAAAATCTTATATTTTAATAAAACAAAAAAGATGGTCTTTTTTTAATAATTATACTGAATTTTATATATGGCAATTATATAAAAAAAGTTTATTTAAATACAAAAATGATTTAAATAAAGTTGATATTAATAAAAAGAAATTAGACATAAAATTATTTAAATCAAATTTTTTATATAGTGAAAAAAAAAATTTAAGATCAGATAAAAGTTTATCAGAAATTTCATATCAAATATCAAAATATATTTTATATAAACTAAAAAACTCTAATAAATTAATAAATAATTATAAACTAATTGATCAAAATTTTAAATTAGAAAAAAAAAAGAAACCTAAAATAAAAAAAAGTTTAAATTTAGTTCAAACTAGTTTTGCTGAATCGAACCAAAATTTTTTAAAATCGCTTTTAGATACAAAAACTTTGAGTGACAAAAATGGTAAACAAAATATTACTTCAACAATTTGGGATATATTTTTTTTTAATCAAAATAAGAAAAACATAATAAAATCAAATTTATTTTTGAGTCCTTCTTTTAAGAATTATTTAATATTATGGATAAAAAATCTATTTACAGAAAATGAAAAATATACTACAAATACATTTTTTTTTAAAAATAAACAAATTTCAAAATCGAATTCTAAATTTTTTTCAAATATTTTATCTATAGATGAATTAAATATCGCTTTTTCTACTACTAAAAAATATAAAAATAAATTTAGAGTAGTTAAAAAAAAAAAAAATAAGTTTTTTAGGCATTTTATAAAATCAGATAATTATAGATTAAGTTTATTATGGAAAATTAAAAAAAATCATAAAATTTTTAATAATTTTATTTTTTTAGATTATGCTTATAAAATTATTTTAAAAAAAAATAATAATATGAGAAGATTAATTTTATTACTAAATTCCAAATTCTCTAAAAATATTTTTTATTTATTATGGTTTTTTATTCATAAATATATTAGTATTGCTGATTATAATAAAAATATAAAATATAATAAAAGTGTATTATTTCAAATTAAATATTTTATAAATTTAGCTATTTTTTTAGATAAATTAAATTTATTAATAATTAAATATAATTTATTTTACATAAAAACTACTTATTATAATTTAGATTATCAAAATATAGAAAATTCTAAATTAGAAAAAAACTTCTTAATTACTAAAATAACTTATAAAAAAAAAAAACAAGAAAATAAAGCTTTAATAAAAAATAATTTAAAAAAAAAAATTAAAATTTATAATATTCTTTCAAAATTTTATACTAAATTTACAAACGATTATCAGTTAATTTCTAATAACTTTTACAAAAATTCAATAAAGTTTTTAAAAAATTTATTTTTAATTAATAAATTATTTTATTATAGAAAAAAAATAAATTTGGAAAAAATAACAAAAACTATAATTAATAAAAATTTATTAAATTGGAAAAAAGAAGGAAAAAACCATTTTTATTTTAATAATATAAAAAAAAATGAATATATTTATTATAATTTTAATCAATATACTTTAATTGATAAAAAAAATAAAAACAAAGAAATATTAAAATATTTTATTGAAAAACAAAAAAATTTATTATCTTTATCTAATAAAATAAATTTTATAAATAGTCGAAATTTAGTTACTAAATGGTCTAATAAATTAAATAAAAAAACTATTTATATATTTTATAAAACTTTTATAGCTGTTTTTCATAAAAATTTTAATAAAATTTCAAAATTATTCATTTATTCTCCAACAACTATAAATATTAAAAAAAAAAGAAAATTTCAAAAAATTATTTTAAATAGGAAGCTTTTATTAGAACAAATAACATTTAATATTTATTATAAATTAAATACTTATTTTTATTTTGATAAAATATTAATTACTAATTTTCTTATTAATTATTTTGATAAAAATAATAATAAAGTTTGCACAAAAATTTTGGATAGCATTTTTTTCTCTTCAATATGGCAAAATGAAAAAACTTATTTTAGTTCGATGAAAATATCTAATGAAGTTTTATTAAAATTTCAATTTTTTACAACAGATACATTAAAATTATTAAACTTTTTATATTATTCTAATTTAAATTATAAAAAAAATTTAACTTTTTATTTAAAAAAAAAGAAAAAAAATAATTTAACATATACACAATTAATAAAAAGTATAGCTATAGAAAAAAAAATTTTAGATAATAATCAATTAACTTTTTTTTATAAAAAACTAAATAAAAATTCAAATATTGAATCACAAATATATAAAACTTTTTTATCAAAAAATTTAAAAATTTTTAACTATCCAAAATTAGTGTTTTTATATAAATTTGACTTAGATAAATTATTAAATTCATTAGTTAAATTTAATCTAATTTTTAATAAAAAAATAATAAATTTGAAAACAATTAATTTAGATAAAAAACAACATATTCGAAATACATTAAAACCAAAAAATAATGCTCATAAAATAAATTATTTTGAAAATTATTTACTTTCTGAGTTTTTTATCAAAATAAAAAACGAAAATAATCAAATAGTTAATTGGACTAATAAATTATTTATTATAAAGTATAATTCCAAAGCAAATTTAATGAATATTATTTTAGATAATGATACAAATAATAAAAATTGGAATTATGAAAAAAACAAAAATATATTATCATCTTTTTCAAAAAAATCTATTAAATTAATTCCACAGACTAAAATACATCAAATATTGAAAAAATCAACTTTTTTTGTAAAGTGGACTTTATTTGAAAATTATATACCATGGTTTTTTACTTTCAAATGGTGGAAGTATTTTAAAAATATAGTTTTAAATTTCCTTTCAGAATTATTATTAAATATCAATGATCAAGTTAATTATATTTTACCAACAACTTTACAAAATAAAAAAAAAAGATTAGAGTATTTATTAAAAAATTTATTATTTAATTTAAAAAATAAAATTATTGGTAATTCATTTGAAATTTGGAATTTGCGTTTATTGAAACAAGTTAATAAACAATATAACAATCAACAAATTCTATGGCCATCTTTTTATTTCAATTTAGTCATTAGATGGAATAAACAACATATAGCAACTATAAGTTTTATTATTTTTAGTTATTTCATTTTTCAAAAATATTTTTCCAGTTTATTAGGTTCAGATTATTTTGAACTATGGAGATATTTTGAAATAATTCAATATTTAATAGATTCTTCACGTGGAAGATATTTAGATAATTTAATTCATAATAATTCAATACAATTTATTAAATCAGAAAATTTATTAATGCATTTTTTTAGAAATTTAAAACACTATATAAAAAATGCTAAATTTTATTTATTTGAGAAAAAAAAAAGAAACAAATTATTAATTAATAATAAAGGATTAGACCTTTCTCGTAGAGAACGAAAACTATTAGTTCAATCTTTAATAACTGATAAAAGCATTGAGCAATATAGATCAAGATTTACTTCTAATAATAGTTCTATAAGTTTTCAAATTGGTAATTCAATTGTAAAACAGCACAAATTGAAAAATTATTTAGAAAATTTAACTGAAAATTATCAAAAAAATTTAGTAAATTATCCTTTTTATCAATTTTATTTAGCAGAAAATTTAATTTTTCTATCTTGGTGGCAAAAATCAACTTCTTTAGATATACCATGGCAAAGTAATACTTTAAAATCAACTTTATATAAAAAACCTATTCCACTTGAATTAAGACTTTTTTCTTCAAAAGGAATTTTATTAGTAGGTTCATTAGAAAGTGGACGCTCTTATTTGGTTAAAAATACAGCAGCAAATTCTTTTGTTCCTTTAATAAAAATATCTATAAATAAACTTTTATATAATAAACCTGATATTATAACTGAAAGTTGGATGAACATTTTAATGGAAAGTTTACGAAGATTAAATCTTATTTTAGAATTAGCAAAAAAACTATCTCCGTGTATAGTATGGATGCAAAATATTCATGAACTTAATGTAAACCGTTCAACTCAAAATGTAGAATCTGATCCAACTTTTTTACTTGGTATTTTCTTAAAATATTTTCAAACTGGTTTTGATAAAAAAAATACTCACAATATAGTTATTATTGGTTCGACTCATCTTCCTAAAAAAGTGGATCCTGCTTTAATTTCTCCAAATAGATTAGATCAATTAATAAATATTCGAATGTTTAATATTTTACAAAGAAAAAAAAAAATTTCAATTTTATTAAATAGTAAGAATAGTAAGTATTTTTATTCAAAAAATAAAAAATCATGTATTAACGAATTTGGATATAGAACCATAGGCTATAATGCACGAGATTTAGCAGGACTTATTAATGAAATTTTATTAATCAGTACCGTTCAAAATCGATCTATAATAGAAAAAAAAACTATAAAATTAGCTTTTCATAGACAAGCTTTAGGTTCTACATATATAAATAATAAAATTATTTTTATGCAGAATTCTAGTATACTCTTTTATAAAGTTGGAAAACTTCTTGTACAAAATTTATTTATAAAAAATTCGTCTAGAAATCCTTTATATTTTGGTAACGATTTATGGAAAAAAAAATTTTATTATTTATCTAAATGGTATTTAGAACCTTCCATTTTTGAATCAACAATAAAAGAATTCACTATTTTACCTCATATTTTAGGTTGTTTAGCTGGGTTAGCTGCTCGAGATTCTTGGTTCATATTAGAAAATAAACCGGATAATTTAATTTCACTTGATAAATATGCTGAAAATGATTTTTATTTAGCTTGTAATATTTTAGAAAGTCTTTTAATAGAGTTTTCATGGTTAGAAATATTTGAAAGAAAAAATACTAATAAAAAAAAGAATTTTAATTTTCAGTTTCAACCAAAAAATCCTTTACATATGATAAAAAAAGGACTTTTTTCAAGAATAAATCAAAATGCTAAAAATACATTGTTAAATAAATCTATTAATGAAATAATTCCTTATAAAAAAGAATTTTTTCAATTAACTAGTAATATAACTTGGGCTCCTAAATTATCTCGTCTTAATTTTATCCGTAGTAATTTATTCAATTGGATAAATAGACCTAATGAATTTAAAATTACATATAATTTTGATTTTTCAAAAAAAAAAGAAAAAAAAGAATTTAATGGCTCACCAAAAAATTCTCAGTTTTTTGAAATTATTCAGCATAAAACGAAAGAGCAACTTCCTTATGAAAGAATTTTATCCCGAATAAGACGAAGAAATGTCCAAGAATTAGAATTTCAGTTAGAAGATATTTTATTGGAAGAGCAATTTGTAATATTAGGGTTTTCACGATTATTCACGGAATATCGAATGGAATCTCGATTATCTAGTAAACCTATGTTATTTATCGGAGGAAGATTTCTTTGGGATCCTACTGGTTTATTATTTCGAAATCATCATTTTATTTTTTCACGACAAAATTTATTTATAGATGAAGAAATGTTAAGAAGATTGTATGTTACTTATGGAGCAAGAAGAGAAAGAGAAAAATCTCGTTCAAGTCAAAAAATTAAACAATTTTTTCTTCATCGTGGATATGGTCGAGATTCCATAAATGACTTTTCTATAAATTGGTGGAATCAATTACCTTTTATTGAAAAAAATAATGTTGAAACTTTTAAGCGTATTGAAGGAATTGGTGTTCAATTAAAACGTCCGCAAGTATTTACCCCTGTATATCTATATCAACGTTGGTTAATTGAAAATCCACTAGAAAATATGAGTCGTTTTGAATTATTAAATAATCAACAAAGATGGTTAAAAATAAATAATTTATTATTTAATGATTCTTTTATTTATTATACTCTTTTAGAAATTTATCAATATTTATTAAAATTTTTTATTGTACATCAAATTTTATTAAATAAAATGACAAAAATATTATTTAGAAATAAATGGCTTTTTCAAAACGAAATTGAATATTTTATTAATAGAATTGATAAAATAAACTAAAAGTTACTTTATTTTATTTGAAAATATATAAAATAGAAAAAATTAATTAAATTTAATATACTAATAAAAAGAAATTATGGTAAAAAAAAAACTTTTTTTTTTACCATAATTTCTTTTTATTAGTAATTCGAAAATAGTTTATTTAATAATAAAATAAAACTTTTATTTAAATTAACTTGATAAAAAAAAAATAAATACTAATAAAATTTTATTAAAATTATTTGATTTAATTTAATTAGACATATCGGGATTGACGGGACTCGAACCCGCAACTTCCGCCTTGACAGGGCGGTGCTCTAACCAATTGAACTACAATCCCTATAAACATGTATATATTTATTATGGCAATCTAAAAAGCTTTATGTCAAATTAATAATAGTTTATTAAGTAAACCTTTTTTTTATAAAAAATATAAATTATAGAAAAAAATTAATTTGATTAAAAGATAGACAAAATAAAAAAAAAATATGTAAAATTTTTATGCTTATAAATATGAATAAAGTTTGGGCCGAGCTGGATTTGAACCAGCGTAGGCATTGCCAGCGGATTTACAGTCCGTCCCCATTAACCACTCGAGCATCGACCCAAAAAAAAGAAAAAAATAACAAAGTTATTTCTCAGTCTAACTTTGTTATTTTTTTTTTCAATTATTATATAAAAAACTTTATGTAATAATAATGAACTATTACAAAGATTTTTTGATAATACCCCCAGGGGAATTCGAATCCCCGTCGCCTCCTTGAAAGAGAGGTGTCCTAGGCCACTAGACGATGGGGGCTTAATCCTCCTATTTATGTTACCCAATTCTTTATTTACTGTCAATAGTTAATAGTATGCTTAATTTCCTTAATTATAAATAATTACAAAAATATTTTAATAAAAACGTTAAATAATAATAAATGATAAAAACGCTTAAATTTGAAAAAAAGTTAGATGAAATTTTGATTTAATTTTGAGTAATAAAATCTGAGTTGACAAATATATCCTTTTTATCACAAACTCCACTTATATTTATTTTTTAATAAATTAGCAAAATTGCCCTTTTAACTCAGTGGTAGAGTAACGCCATGGTAAGGCGTAAGTCATCGGTTCAAATCTGATAAAGGGCTTACATATTTATACTTAAATAAAAAATTTTAAATTATTTAATAAATAAATAAAATAAAAAAAAATATATATATATAAAATTATGTTTTTTTACTTTTAAGTTATTATAAATTAATTTAATTTAAATAAAAAATTTAAATAGAAAATATTATAAAAATTTTAATGAATAAAAATATTTAGAATCAAATATAAAAAAAAATAACAAAATATTAAATTTTGGTTAACTAAATAATTACTTTTTTATAAGATATTACGACTAAATTGGATATAAGACAATTAATTGATATAATATATACTTGATAGATTAATTATTAATTGATAACAATAGTAAGTTTATAATAAAATTTCTATTTATTTCTACAAATATTTATTTAAAATATGCAAATAATACTTTAGTAAATTTAAAGATTATTATTATAAATAAATTGGCTATTCTTATAATAGATTTTACTAAAAAAAAGATGAAATGAAAAACAAATTTGAGTTAGAGGGACATGCAAGGACATAAATAATAAAGAAAAGAAAAGTTTACCTATCTTCTAAATTTTTAGTTGTTTAAAATGTAGAAGAGTTTAAAAAAAAAAATAGAAATATTATTTAATTTTTATTTTTATATTTAAGGTACTTAATAATGATTAAAATAGTTGAATAGGAGAATCACTATGACTATAGCCATTGGAAAGTCTTCCAAAGAACCAAAAGGTTTGTTTGATAGCATGGATGACTGGCTACGAAGAGACCGTTTTGTATTTGTAGGTTGGTCTGGTCTATTACTTTTTCCATGTGCTTATTTTTCTTTAGGTGGATGGTTTACAGGTACAACTTTCGTTACTTCATGGTATACTCATGGATTGGCTAGCTCTTATTTAGAAGGCTGTAATTTTCTAACTGCTGCAGTTTCTACCCCTGCTAATAGTTTAGCACATTCTTTATTGCTATTATGGGGTCCTGAAGCACAAGGAGATTTTACTCGTTGGTGTCAATTGGGAGGTTTATGGACTTTCGTTGCTCTTCATGGTGCTTTTGCACTAATAGGCTTTATGTTGCGCCAATTCGAGCTAGCTAGATCTGTACAATTACGTCCTTATAATGCAATTGCTTTTTCTGGTCCAATTGCTGTTTTCGTTTCTGTATTTTTAATCTATCCTCTTGGCCAATCAGGTTGGTTTTTTGCACCTAGCTTTGGTGTAGCAGCCATTTTTCGATTTATTTTATTCTTTCAAGGTTTTCATAACTGGACTTTAAACCCTTTTCATATGATGGGAGTTGCTGGAGTTTTAGGAGCAGCCCTTTTATGCGCTATCCATGGTGCAACTGTCGAGAATACTTTATTTGAAGATGGTGATGGTGCCAATACATTCCGTGCTTTTAACCCAACTCAATCTGAAGAAACTTATTCTATGGTTACAGCTAATCGTTTTTGGTCTCAAATTTTTGGTGTTGCATTTTCCAATAAACGCTGGTTGCATTTCTTTATGTTATTCGTACCAGTAACTGGTTTATGGATGAGCGCTATTGGAGTCGTTGGTCTGGCCTTAAATCTAAGAGCTTATGACTTTGTTTCTCAGGAAATTCGTGCAGCGGAAGATCCTGAATTTGAAACTTTTTATACTAAAAATATTCTTTTAAATGAAGGTATCCGTGCTTGGATGGCAGCTCAAGATCAGCCTCATGAAAATCTTGTATTCCCCGAGGAGGTTCTACCCCGTGGAAACGCTCTTTAATGGAACCTTATCTTTAGGTGGTCGTGATCAAGAAACCACTGGTTTTGCTTGGTGGGCTGGTAATGCGAGACTTATTAATTTATCTGGTAAGTTATTAGGCGCTCATGTAGCTCATGCTGGATTAATTGTATTCTGGGCCGGAGCAATGAATCTTTTTGAAGTAGCTCATTTTGTACCAGAAAAACCTATGTATGAACAGGGATTAATTTTACTTCCTCATTTAGCCACCTTAGGATGGGGAGTAGGTCCTGGTGGCGAAGTTATAGATACTTTTCCATATTTTGTATCTGGAGTACTTCATTTAATTTCTTCCGCAGTTCTAGGCTTTGGAGGTATTTATCATGCGCTTATTGGACCAGAAACTTTAGAAGAATCTTTTCCATTTTTTGGTTATGTTTGGAAAGATAAAAATAAAATGACTACTATTTTAGGTATTCATTTAATTTTATTAGGTGCTGGCGCTTTTCTTTTAGTATTTAAAGCCTTATATTTTGGAGGTGTTTATGATACTTGGGCCCCTGGGGGGGGTGATGTAAGAAAAATTACAAATCTTACCCTTAATCCTAGTGTTATATTCGGTTATTTACTTAAATCACCTTTTGGTGGAGAAGGATGGATTGTTAGTGTAGATAATTTAGAAGATATTATTGGAGGGCATGTTTGGTTAGGTTCTATTTGTATTTTTGGTGGAATCTGGCACATTTTAACAAAACCATTTGCTTGGGCCCGTCGTGCTCTTGTCTGGTCCGGAGAAGCTTATTTATCTTATAGTTTAGGGGCAATTGCTGTTTTCGGTTTTATTGCTTGCTGTTTCGTTTGGTTTAATAATACTGCTTATCCAAGTGAATTTTATGGTCCTACTGGGCCAGAAGCGTCTCAAGCGCAAGCTTTCACTTTCTTGGTTAGAGACCAACGGCTTGGAGCTAATGTAGGTTCTGCTCAAGGACCTACTGGTTTAGGTAAATATCTTATGCGTTCTCCAACTGGGGAGATTATTTTTGGAGGAGAAACCATGCGCTTTTGGGATCTTCGTGCTCCATGGTTGGAACCTTTACGGGGTCCTAATGGGTTGGATTTGAGTAAATTGAAAAAAGATATTCAACCTTGGCAAGAACGACGTTCTGCAGAATATATGACCCATGCTCCATTAGGTTCTTTAAATTCCGTAGGTGGTGTAGCTACCGAAATTAATGCAGTAAACTATGTTTCTCCACGAAGTTGGCTAGCTACTTCCCATTTTGTGTTAGGGTTCTTTTTCTTTGTAGGTCATTTATGGCATGCAGGAAGAGCGCGTGCGGCTGCAGCTGGATTTGAAAAAGGAATTGATCGCGATTTTGAGCCTGTTCTTTCTATGACACCCCTTAACTAATAATTAAAAAACAAATTAGTTATTAATAATTTAAAATGGTTCGGCTTTTTTAGTCGAGCCATCTTAATAAAATTTAAGTATTTTTCATAAAAAGGATTGATTTGAAAGAAAAATCAAAGGAGAGAGAGGGATTCGAACCCTCGATAGTTTTTAGAAACTATGCCGGTTTTCAAGACCGGAGCCATAAACCACTCGGCCATCTCTCCTTTAAGTAAAAAAAATAGTAAGGTCACTAATTATACAATAATAAAAGCTTATTTAACAGTATTGTTACATAAATAAAAAGTAAATGTTAAATTTTTGAATTAAAAAAAATTTGAAATATTTTTGACTCAGTAAGTAAATAATTACTAGAAAAGGATTAATGGTATAACTTATTTTATATTTTTTAACTTGGAGAATGACAACCATGACTATTGCCTTTCAGTTGGCTGTGTTTGCATTAATTGCTATTTCGTTTCTATTAGTAATTGGTGTACCTGTTGTGCTTGCCTCTCCTGATGGTTGGTCAAGTAGTAAAAATGTTGTGTTTTCGGGTGCTTCATTATGGATTGGATTGGTTTTTTTGGTTGGTGTTCCTAATTCTTTTATATCATAGAATTTTTTTTCTATTATACAAAATTAAAAATGAAATAAAATAAAATGTTTTTATTTCCCTCCCTCTGTAGACTTTATATTATAAGTTCTAAAAGGTATTTTATACAAGTCCTCTGATAGAAAATAAATATTTTCTACTAGGGAGGGTTTTTTTATTTCATTTTATTTCATTTTTAATTAATTATTTAATTAAAAAGAAATTTAATAAATAATTGACTATGTTAAAAAAAAAATATATATATATATATATACATATTTTGTATATATCTAGATATAATTGCGGGTATAGTTTAATGGTAAAATTCCTCCTTGCCAAGGAGAATATGCGGGTTCGATTCCCGCTACCCGCCTTTTTTTGTACTGTCATTATTTAGTTGGAAATAATAAAGAAGAAAAAAGGTTTAAAAATAATGAGAAACTAAAGTTTTATTTTTTATATATATATATGTAAATTACTATATTGCTTTAGCATTTTATACTATAAATTTAGCGGAGACGGGATTTGAACCCATGACCTCAAGGTTATGAGCCTTGCGAGCTACCAGGCTGCTCTACTCCGCGTCATGGAATAATAACATATTTTTAATTGATTAAACAATGACTTTTTTATTTTAATCATGAAACCCCCCAACTAGAATTAGAATTTTAAATTAGGGGGACTTTTTAATTATAGTTTTTTTTGCGTCTCTTTAAAATTTTTCACCAACTGGATTTAGTTATTCCGGGTAGAAAGCATGCATGAGCCATTTCTCTTAATACATGTCTGGATAAACCAAAATCACGATAAATTGCTCTAGGCCTTCCGGTTAAAAAACAGCGACGATGAAGTCTTGTAGGTGCACTGTTACGTGGTAAAGTTTGTAATTGTTTTTGAAATTCCCATTTTTCATCCAAAGATAAAGTTTCCTTTATTTTTTTTTTCATAGATTGACGAAATTTTTGGTATTTTTCTTCTAATTTTCGTTTTTTTTTTTCTCTTTCAATAAGACTTTTCTTTGCCATGATTTTCTTTAATGAGTAAAATATTTTTTTAGTTAAAAAAAAGTGAAATAAATTAAATTTTTTTTTTTCACTTTTTTTTTTCATTTTATTTATCCTATTTTGTTATATTCTTTTCTATATCGAATAGGTCTATATTGAATAGAATAGATGCTAGTTTTAAAACTAAACTCTATCCTATTCAATAAAATTTTTGATCCTATTTAATTTTAATAATTATTAACCAAATTTACCTGATGTAGAAGCAATCAGAAAAGCAGCATAAGTAAATATATAACCTACTGAGAAGTGGGCTAACCCGACTAATCGTGCTTGAACAATAGAAAGAGCTACTGGTTTGTCTTTCCAACGAACTAGATTGGCTAAAGGCGTACGTTCATGAGCCCAAGCTAAAGTTTCAATAAGTTCTTGCCAATATCCACGCCAAGAAATTAAGAACATAAATCCAGTGGCCCAAACGAGATGTCCAAATAAAAACATCCATGCCCAAACAGATAAACTATTCATACCAAATGGATTATACCCATTAATAAGTTGTGAAGAGTTTAACCATAGATAATCTCGTGACCATCCCATTAAATATGTAGAAGATTCATTAAATTGAGCTACATTTCCTTGCCATAAAGTAATATGTTTCCAATGCCAGTAAAAAGTGACCCACCCAATAGTATTTAGCATCCAAAAAACAGCTAAATAAAAAGCATCCCATGCTGAAATATCGCAAGTTCCACCTCGTCCTGGACCATCGCACGGAAAACTATAACCAAACTCTTTTTTATCTGGCATTAATTTAGAGCCACGCGCATCTAAAGCACCTTTTACTAAGATTAATGTAGTTGTATGTAAACCTAAAGCAATAGCATGGTGAACTAAGAAATCTCCAGGACCAATAGTTAAAAATAATGAATTGCTATTATTATTAACAGCATCTAACCAACCCGGTAGCCATAAAGTCTGGCCAGAATTGAAAGCTGGGCTATCTGCTGACGATAAAAGCACATCAAAACCATACAAAGCTTTACCATGAGCAGATTGTATCCATTGAGCAAATACAGGTTCAATTAAAATTTGTTTTTCTGGAGTACCAAAAGCAAGCATAACATCATTATGAACATAAAGCCCCAAAGTATGAAAGCCTAAAAATAGACTAGCCCAACTTAAATGTGATATAATTGCTTCTTTATGTTCTAACATTCTTGCTAACACATTATCTTTATTTTGTTCTGGATTATAGTCTCTTATAAAGAAAATAGCTCCATGAGCAAAAGCACCTGTCATTATAAATCCAGCAATATATTGGTGATGGGTATATAATGCAGCTTGAGTAGTAAAATCTTGCGCTATAAATGCATATGGAGGTAAAGAATACATATGTTGAGCTACTAAGGAAGTAATAACTCCTAAAGAAGCTAAAGCTAGACCTAACTGAAAATGGAGAGAATTATTGATAGTATCATAAAGACCCTTATGTCCACGACCCAAACGTCCTCCTGGAGGGGTATGTGCTTCTAAAATTTCTTTCATACTATGACCAATACCAAAATTAGTTCGATACATATGACCAGCTATAATAAAAATAACTGCAATCGCTAAATGGTGATGCGCCATATCAGTCAACCATAAACTTTGTGTTTGTGGATGAAATCCCCCGAGAAAAGTCAGAATAGCAGTACCTGATCCTTCAGAAGTACCAAATAAATGACTATTTGAGTCAGGATTTTGAGCATAAACATTCCACTGTCCTGCAAAAAAAGGTCCTAAACCTTGGGGATGTGGTAATGCTGTCAATAAATTATTCCATCTTACATGTTCACCTCGAGATTCAGGAATAGCCACATGAACTAAATGTCCAGTCCATGCCAGAGAACTTACTCCAAAAAGTCCTGATAAATGATGGTTAAGACGAGATTCTGCATTTTTAAACCATGAAACACTTGGTTTCCATTTTGGCTGTAAATGTAACCAGCCAGCTATTAGAAAAAGAGCCGAAATAAATAATAGAAAAAGAGCTCCGGTATAAAGATCTTGATTACTACGTAAACCAATTGTATACCACCATTGATATACTCCAGAATAAGCTATATTGACTGGACCTGATGCTCCGCCTCGAGTAAATGCTTCTACAGCTGGTTGACCAAAATGTGGATCCCAAATTGCATGAGCAATTGGTCGTACATGTAAAGGATCTTGTACCCATGCTTCGAAATTACCTTGCCAAGCTACGTGAAATAAATTACCAGAAGTCCATAAAAAAATAATTGCTAGCTGACCAAAGTGAGAAGCAAAAATTTTTTGATAAAGACGCTCTTCAGTCATATCATCATGACTTTCAAAGTCATGTGCAGTCGCGATACCAAACCAAATACGACGAGTAGTTGGGTCTTGAGATAGGCCCTGGCTGAATTTTGGAAATCTTGATGCCATAATGCTTTTCAAATCCTCCTAGCCATTATCCTACTGAAATAATTCTCGCTAGGAAGAATGCCCATGTTGTGGCAATCCCACCCAGAAGGTAATGAGCTACTCCTACAGCACGGCCTTGTACAATACTTAAGGCTCTAGGCTGAATAGCAGGGGCAACTTTTAATTTGTTGTGAGCCCAAACGATAGACTCAATAAGTTCTTGCCAATATCCACGACCACTAAATAGGAACATTAAACTAAAAGCCCAAACAAAATGAGCACCTAAAAATAAAAGACCATATGCAGATAATGAAGAACCGTAAGATTGAATTACTTGAGACGCTTGTGCCCATAAAAAGTCACGAAGCCATCCATTAATTGTAATTGAACTTTGTGCGAAATTTCCTCCTGTAATATGAGTAACAATTCCTTGATCGCTGATACTACCCCATACATCAGATTGCATTTTCCAACTAAAATGGAAAATAACTACTGAAATAGCATTATACATCCAGAATAAGCCTAGAAAAACATGATCCCAAGCAGATACTTGACATGTTCCGCCTCTTCCAGGTCCATCACAAGGAAATCTAAAACCAAGATTAGCTTTATCTGGTATTAAACGAGAACTACGTGCAAATAAAACACCCTTTAATAGTATTAAGACAGTTACATGAATAGTAAAAGCATGAATATGATGTACCAAAAAGTCCGCGGTTCCTAATGGAATTGGTAATAAAGCAACTTTTCCACCTACCGCGACTAAATCACCACCTCCCCAAGTTAAACTCGTACTTGCTGTTGCATTAGGAGCTGTTAAACTAGGTGCTAATGCATGGGTATTTTGTATCCATTGAGCAAAGACAGGTTGTAATTGTATAGCAGTATCTGAAAACATATCTTGAGGGCGGCCTAAAGCGCTCATTGTATCATTATGAATATATAGCCCAAAACTATGAAAACCTAAAAAGATACAAACCCAATTTAAATGTGATATTATTGCATCACGGTGTCGTAAAACACGGTCTAATAAATTATTGTATTGAGTTGTTGGATCATAATCTCTTACCATAAAAATAGCTGCATGTGCAGCAGCTCCAACTATAAGAAAACCGCCAATCCACATATGATGTGTGAATAACGAAAGTTGAGTAGCATAATCAGTCGCTAAATATGGATAAGGAGGCATAGAATACATATGATGAGCTACTATAATAGTTAAAGAACCTAGCATAGCTAAATTAATAGCTAGTTGAGCATGCCATGAAGTAGTTAAAATTTCATATAATCCTTTATGACCTTCGCCTGTAAATGGACCTTTATGAGCTTCTAAAATTTCCTTCATACTATGACCAATACCAAAATTGGTTCGATACATATGACCAGCTACCAGAAAAAGAACTGCAATCGCTAAATGATGGTGCGCTGTATCAGTTAACCATAAACCTCCAGTAATTGGATTTAATCCTCCGCGAAAAGTTAAAAAATCTGAATATTCTGACCAATTTAGAGTAAAAAAGGGGGTTAATCCTTTAGAAAAACTTGGATAAAGCTGAGCTAGAAGATCACGATTTATAATAAATTCATGAGGAAGTGGTATTTCTTTAGGATCTACTCCGGCATCTAGAAGTCGATTAATAGGTAAAGAAACATGTACTTGGTGTCCTGCCCAACCTAAAGATCCTAAACCTAATAGGCCTGCTAAATGATGGTTTAACATAGATTCTACATTTTGAAACCAAGCTAATTTAGGAGCAGCTTTATGGTAGTGAAACCATCCAGCAAAAAGCATTAAAGCTGCAAAAACTAATCCACCTATTGCAGTCGTATAAAGCTGTAATTCATTAGTTATTCCAGAAGCTCGCCAAAGTTGAAAAAAGCCGGAGGTTATTTGTATTCCTTGAAAACCTCCACCTACATCTCCATTCAAAATTTCTTGCCCTACTATTGGCCAAACAACTTGAGCACTAGGTTTAATATGAGTAGGATCACTTAGCCATGCTTCATAATTTGAGAAACGAGCCCCATGGAAATACATACCACTTAGCCAAATAAAAATAACAGCTAGTTGACCAAAGTGAGCACTAAATACTTTACGAGAAATTTCTTCTAAATCATTTGTGTGACTGTCAAAATCATGAGCATCAGCATGTAAGTTCCAAATCCAAGTTGTAGTATTAGGACCCTTAGCTAAAGTTCTCGAAAAATGTCCTGGTTTAGCCCATTTTTCAAAAGAAGTTTTTACGGGATCTTTTTCTACCATAATCTTGACTTCTGGTTCCGGTGAACGAATAGTCATCGAGGTTCTCCTCTCTTCAGACGAGGCATAGGAAAAACCCACCAATAATAAATAGTAAACTTCTAAAAGATATTTATGACTTTCTTATCCAACTTTTTTTTTTCAGTTTAAAACTGGAGCAACTATAATACAGAAGTTACCTAGGGCAGGTATTCAAATTTATTATGACACATCTTTAAGGTGCTTAATGGACCGTATTAATTTCAATCCTATTTTTAATTAAAGTAATTTAAATTTATTTTTTATTATTTTCTTTTTTTATTTAAAACGCCCTGTTATTTTTAACCAATTTTGCGCTTCAATATAATTGCTTGGAGCAAGCGAAATTGCTTGTTTCCAATAATCTGCTGCTTGGTTAAACCAAGCTTCGGATGCTTCAGAGTCTCCTTGCTGAATAGCTTGTTCTCCTCGGTTGGGATAGATAAAAATATCTTCCCTTAGAACCGTACATGAGAGTTTCCTATCTCATACGGCTCACTTAATTAAATTTACTATATTATTACTTAATTAAAAACATTAAAAAATTTGTGCAAATTTTTTTTTATTCATTTTTTTTTTATTCAATTAATATTTAATAATTATTTAATAATTTTAATGATAGTAAGGTTTATAATAGAAAATTAGTTAATGAAATAAGTTTTAAATAAAAATTTAAAGAAAATTTTTCGTTTTCTTTTTCCTTTATTTTTATCTTTTCTCCTATAAAAAAAATAAAATTTTTTAGAGTAACTATCTTATTTTTAATTAAATTTTATTAGTATTTAATGATTAATTTATCAAAAATACTTTATCTCTTTAGGGTCTGAGACTACACCGCTGTTTATTCAATTACCATTCAATTCAACTTTATTACATAAGTGAATTTTCTAAGTAAACAGATTTTTTTATTGGACCATAATTTTAATACTGGATCGTTACGGCGCTTTTCTAACAAATTTAATTACATTATCCATAGAGATTTTAGACTTTTCTTTAAATCGTTCTTTATTTTTAAATATTTTTAGATTTTATAATGAAGTTTTATTTATTACAGCTAATAAAAACCTTTTTTACTGATTTATATGTAATAAGTCTCCACTTTTTTTATTTATATTTATAATTTGTGGTAGTTTTTTACTAAAAAATATATTATATTGATAGCCGCACGTAATGACAGATCACAGCCATATTATTAAAAGCTTGCGGTAAAGATGGATTTCGTTCTAATGCTTGAAAATAATATTCTAAAGCTTTTGCGTGTTCTCCATTACTTGTATGAATAAGACCTATATTGTATAGTATATAACTTCGATCATAGGGGTCAATTTCTAAGCGCATAGCTTCATAATAATTTTGTAAAGCTTCTGCATATTCTCCTTCAGATTGAGCTGACATTCGTTACGATCGTCTATATAATTCTAGAAAGAAAAAATAAACTTCGTTTCAAAACCGTACATGAAATTTTCATTTCATACGGCTTCTCTTGTTTAATATATAAACGGGATTAATCTATAAAATTTCTAAAAAATTTTTACCCAATATAATAAATTACCAAGGGCTAGTTTTTTCAAAAAATAGCTAGCCATCCTTTTTTTAAAAAGGATTTTTATTTCAATTTTAAATTTAATTTTCAAATTTTTTTTTGTTCTTACTACTTTGTTTCTTAAAGGATTAGCTTTTTCGACAATCTCCGATGGTTATATGAGTACCCAATTTACAAATGAGATGGATTTTTGTTTTTCTAACCATAAATTTATTAGTAAATAATTTTTACTATTGCGTATAAAAAATTTTTATTTAAAATTTGACGAAGTTTTTGTGTTGTCGATTTCTACACGTAATGCTTTTCCAACTATGTATGCTTATAAAGTAAACTTAAAATTATAGCGTTAACCTTTTGCTTAATACTTTAATTCCTATAAAATTGAAAGATTAAAGGCTACATTAATCGAGAGTACACGACAGAAGGAATTCTTTTTTCTAAATTAACCTTCACTAAGTATAAGTTTCATGTAATTAAATATTTTCATGTTTTATTCCCTATAAAACGAATTTTAACAAGAATTCAAAAGTCAAATCGCACCATCTCTATAATAACTAAAAGCTTCTTTTTCCCTTTGTGTAGTCGGAATTATTCGTAATAAAATGTCAGCAACAATTGTAAAAGTTTTATCAATAAAATTATCATTTTTTTGAGATCGAGGCATAATCAAATAGAGCTTTGGCAAATTTTTAATATTCCCTTTATTTGAGAATAAATCCATTAAATTTTTTTTATACTATATTTATTTAAATATAAATATATATATATATATTAAATATTTAAATAAATTTAATTTCTTAATTGAAAAAACTAAAAAACTTGCTATTCTACAAACTTATGACTTAAAATTACAGAAAAATATTATAGGAAAGATGGCCGAGTGGTCGAAGGCGTAGCATTGGAAATGCTATGTAGACTTTTGTTTACCGAGGGTTCGAATCCCTCTCTTTCCGAAGTTATAAATTTTTATTATGTATGTAATTAAAAATACTATTAATTCTTAGTTAAGCTTGACGAGAATAATATTCTACAACTAATAATTCATTTATTTTTAAACCAATTGATTCACGATCTAATATTTGATTAACTAATCCTTTTTTTTCTAAAGAACTATAAATTAAATGATTTGGTATTTTAGATTTTTGATAAAACTCTATATTTTTACTAATTATAGTCTCAGATTTTCGTTGATTTTTTATAGTAATAAAATCCTGAGGTTTACATCGATAACTTGGTATATCTACTATACAATCATTAACTAAAATATGTCTATGATTTACTAGTTGTCTCGCTCCAGGAATCGTAGGAGCCATACCCAATCGAAAAATAACATTATCTGAACGCATTTCGAGTAATTGTAATAAAACTTCACCTGTGGATCCTTTTGCTTTTCTAGCAATACGTACATAATTAAGTAATTGTCGTTCTGTTATTCCATAATGAAAACGTAATTTTTGTTTTTCTTCTAAACGAATACGATACTGAGAAATTTTTTTATTAGATGTTGATTGATTGATAGAACTAGATTTTAACTGGGGTGTTTTATTAGTTAGTCCTGGTAAAGTTCCTAAACGCCGTATTATTCTTACACGAGGTCCTCGATAACGGGACATAAAAACTCCTTATTTTTACAAAAAAATTTATAGAAAAAAGATAAAATGATAATAATAATATTCATAATAAAAAGTAAAAGATATTCAATAAATTTCTTTTTTTTTATAAAGTTTTTTACTTCAAATTTATTTAACTTTTTTTACCAAAAAATTATATATTTTTTTTTAGTCAAAAACATAATAACATGAGAGACACTACAAAAAAAAACAATATTACTTTTTTTATATAAATAAACTTTTAAAAGTTTTTAAATTTTTTATTTTAAGATCTATTTTTAGTAATATATTTATTATTAAAAAAAGCCCGCTATCGGAGTCGAACCGATGACCATCGCATTACAAGTGCGGTGCTCTGACCTCTGAGCTAAGCAGGCTTTATTAATAGAAGTAAATAATAATAACAATTATTTATTTTATTTTGGGTAACTGAATTATTATATCAATAAAAAATTAATAATGCAATAATTTAGTTCGAAAAAAATGCTGGATTTTACTAATTAAAAAAAATTATATATATATATATATACATAAAGTGTTGCCTTAAAACGTATAAAATATTATAATTGTTTAATATAGTAAAATTTTAGTAATTATAATTTTTTTTTTTAATTTGAACTAGGGGGGTATGGCGGAATTGGTAGACGCTACGGACTTAAATAATTTGAGCGTTAGTAGAAAAACTTACTAAATGCTAGCTTTCAGATTCAGGGAAACTTAGGTTGATAAAAATATAAGCAATCCTGAGCCAAATCTTATTTCGTTTGAAAATAAAATAGGTGCAGAGACTCAATGGAAGCTATCCTAACCAATAATATTTTTAAAATTATTTAAAATTTATTTTTTAGATATTAAGCGAGGATAAAGATAGAGTCCAATTTTACATGTTAATCTTAGCAACAATTTAAATTGTAGTAGAAAGAAAATCCGTTGGCTTTATTGACCGTGAGGGTTCAAGTCCCTCTACCCCCAAAACTATAATTTTTTATTGACATAAACTATAAATTTATGTTAGGATAGGCCAATTAAAAAAGCCGGAATAGCTCAGTTGGTAGAGCAGAGGACTGAAAATCCTTGTGTCACCAGTTCAAATCTGGTTTCTGGCATTATAAAATTATTTTATATATTTTTTATTTCTATTATATATTTATTTTATGATATATTTACATATACATTATTTTGTTTTATTGTCTTAAATTAGACAATAAAACAAATTTTTTTTTAAAAAAGTAGATCTCTAATTAATATATTTATTCACATAGAATAAATTTTTTTTAGTTTCTAAATTTAGATTAATAAGCATCTTGTAATTCATAAAAATCCGGTACAATGTAATCTTTACGTAAAGGCCAACCAATCCAAGTATCAGGCATTAATATACGTTTCAGACGTGGATGATTTTCATAATAAATTCCTAGCATATCATAAGATTCCCGTTCTTGAAAATCAGCACTTTTCCAAATCCAAAAAACAGATGGTATTTTAGGCTTTTGTCTTGATACAAAAATTTTTATACATATTTCTTCGGGTTGATCTGCATTATTTTGTATTTTTGTAAAATGATATACACTAGCTAACAACCCACCAGGTGCTACATCATAAGCGCATTGAGAACGAAGATAATTAAAACCATAAACATATAAAGCAACCGCTATAGAAAGCCAATTTTCAGATTTAATTTGTAAAATTTCTACACCTTGATAATCAAAACCTAAAGGTCGATGAGCTAGGTTATGTTTTGCTAGCCAACCAGAGAATCGCCCTTGTATTTTAGTAGTAGTAGAATTATCTGTATAAGTATTTAACATATTTAAGTTTTTAAAAAATTCTATTTATTTTGAATATTTTTTTTATCATTCTCTTTTTCTAATAAAAAAGTTAAATTTTTATTTTTTTTAATTAAAGCAAAATTTTCTAAAGTTGAATTAAATTGAGATTTAGAAAATTGAGGATATAATTGTTTATTAGATTGTTTAGTATTAATAGTAGATACAAAATTAAATTTATGATTTAATGTTAAATACCTCTCTCCTTGTTTAAATTTATATTTATCTTTATATGTTTCTTGAGCTACTTTTTTACGAAGTTTTATTATAGCGTCTATAATAGCTTCTGGTTTTGGTGGACAACCGGGTAAATAAATATCTACAGGAATTAATTTATCTACCCCACGAACCGTACTATACGAATCTGTACTAAACATACCTCCTGTAATAGTACACGCTCCCATAGCAATAACATATTTAGGCTCAGGCATTTGCTCATATAATCTTACTAAAGACGGTGCCATTTTCATTGTTACAGTACCAGCTGTTATTATAAGATCTGCTTGTCTTGGACTAGACCTTGGAACTAGACCATAACGATCAAAATCAAAGCGTGAGCCAATTAATGAAGCAAATTCGATGAAACAACAACTAGTACCATAAAGAAGTGGCCATAAACTAGAAAGCCTAGCCCAATTTGAAAAATCATTAAAAGTTGTTAAAATAATTGAATTTGAGTTTTTTTGATTGGAGAGTGAATTTATAAGTGGCTTCATAGAATTATTAATTTGATTTTCATAATCGTTGTACTCGTTAGAATTTAAGACCATTCTAGTGCTCCTTTGCGCCATGCATAAACTAAACCGATAATCAAAATGAATATAAAAACTAAAACTTCAATGAAAGCAAATAGGCCTAATTCATTAAAACTCATGGCCCAAGGATAAAGAAAAACTGTTTCTATATCGAAAATAACAAAAACTAGAGCGAACATATAATAGCGAATTTGAAACTGAATCCAAGCATCACCCATTGGTTCTATACCCGATTCATAACTAGTTAGTTTTTCTGGTCCTTGATCATTACTACTAATAGGTGTTAAAATCTTAGAAATTGAGAAAGTTAATATAGGAATAAAACTGGCTATTAATAAAAAAATAAAAAAAGAATTGTATTTAGGCAATAAGAACATTAATATACTCCTGTAAAATAAGAAGAACAATTTTACTTTAAATAAAAATAAAATGTAATTAATTGAATATTTTATTCATATATACATATGAATAAAATATTCAATATATATATATACAAACTATAAACAAATATATGAACTAATAAAAAGTGATAATAATAATTCAAATACTAAATATTTTAATAATTTAGGGCTATACGGATTCGAACCGTAGACAATCTCGGTAAAATAGTTAAAAATATTTATTTGAAATTTACTTAGAACTATTTTAGGAACCCAACATGCAGCTTTTATTGCATTGGGCTCTTTCATCAACTAAAAATAAATTTAGTTATTTTGCTATTTTTTTTTTACTGAAATAATGAAATAGCTCCGTGTGCTTAAAAAATCTTTTGAAGCAATCCCAAAGTTAAAAAAAAAATTAATGTTGACATAGGTTTGCTTAATTTAGCATGGATTTACTCAGAATGAATTTCTATCACTTGCAGATTTTGAAACTTTATACACCTTAAAGCTTATCAAGTAAGAAAATAGAATATCTCGAGGTCCTCGTACTATCCTCATCATGCTTAGCATTGAATAATTTTCAATTTTACCATATCAACTAAAAGATAAATTTTAATTTATTATAAATTAAAATTTAATTTTTTGTCATGCTATTGTTCTGTTATATTGATTATAAAAGTAAGACAAAATATTTCATAAAATAAAATTTATTCTGAATTGTATAACACAATAAATTTTTTAAAAGCATTGGCGCACGTGTAAACGAGGTGCTCTACCGCTGAGCTATAGCCCTTATTATTATTTTCTAACTAATAATATAGTAACATAATTTCTTTTTTTTTGTCAAGACAATTAAAATAAAAGATTTTTTTATTTTATATATTTTTTAAATATATTCATAAAAATATTGCTTATATGTTAATTAATAGGCTAAAATATTAATAGCCTACTTAACTCAGTGGTTTAGAGTGTCGCTTTCATACGGCGAGAGTCATTGGTTCAAATCCAATAGTAGGTAAATGATTAATAAAAGAACTCAATGGTATATAGGTTATATACCATTGAGTTCACTAAAATTTTTAATTTTAGGAAATAGCTTCAATAGCTTCTAAGCGTGCTTTTGCTCTTTTCAAAGTTAAATTAGCTTCAATAGCTTGTTTTCGACCGCTCGCTTGAGATAGCTTAGTTTGAGCCATCTGAAAAGTTTCTTGAGCATCTTGCAAATTTATTTCATTAGCTTTTTCTGCTTCATTTACCAAAATTGTCATTTGATTATTGTCTATCATAGCAAAACCACCCATTAATGCCATAGTAGACCATTTTTCATTAAGTCGTATTTTTATAATACCTATATCCAAGGCTGTTAAAAGTGGTGCATGGTTAGGTAATATACCAATTCGGCCACTGTTTGTAGATAAAATAATTTCTTGTACTTCAGAATTCCAAACAATTCGATTTGGAGCCATTACACGAAGATTTAGGGTCATGTTTTATTAATTCTCCACTTGTAAGGTTGCAGCCTTTGCAGTAGCTTCATCAATATTACCTACTAAATAAAAAGCTTGCTCAGGAAAACTATCTAATTCTCCAGAAAGAATCATTTGAAAACCTTTAATGGTTTCAATAAGACTAACATATTTACCTGGAGAACCTGTAAATACTTCTGCTACGAAAAACGGTTGTGATAAAAAACGCTCAATTTTTCGTGCTCTTGCTACAGTTAATCTATCTTCTTCCGATAATTCATCAAGTCCAAGAATAGCTATAATATCTTGTAATTCTTTATAGCGTTGTAATGTTTGCTTGACCCCCTGAGCTGTTTCATAATGCTCTTCACCTACAATCCAAGGTTGAAGCATAGTAGAAGTTGAATCTAAAGGATCTACTGCTGGATAAATACCTTTGGCCGCTAATCCTCTTGATAATACAGTAGTTGCGTCTAAATGTGCAAAAGTTGTAGCAGGAGCTGGGTCAGTTAAGTCATCTGCAGGTACATAAACTGCTTGAATTGAAGTAATAGAGCCTTCTTTTGTTGAAGTTATTCTCTCTTGTAAAGTACCCATTTCTGTACTTAAAGTTGGTTGATAACCTACAGCAGATGGCATTCTACCTAATAAAGCAGATACTTCTGAACCGGCTTGAACAAAACGAAAAATATTATCAATAAATAAAAGTACATCTTGTTTATTAACATCTCTAAAATATTCGGCCATTGTTAAAGCAGTTAACCCTACTCTCATACGAGCTCCAGGTGGCTCATTCATTTGACCATAAACCAAAGCTACTTTTGATTCTGAAATATTTTCTTCATTAATTACTTTTGACTCTTTCATTTCCATGTAAAGATCATTTCCTTCACGAGTACGTTCTCCTACTCCACCAAATACAGATACACCACCATGTGCTTTAGCAATGTTATTAATTAATTCCATAATAAGTACGGTCTTTCCTACACCAGCTCCTCCAAACAATCCAATTTTTCCACCACGTCGATAAGGAGCTGAAAGATCTACTACTTTAATTCCCGTTTCAAAAATAGATAATTTAGTATCTAATTGTGTAAAAGCCGGAGCAGATCTATGAATCGGAAAAGTTGTACTAGCATCTACAGGGCCAAGATTATCGACAGTTTCTCCTAGAACATTAAAAATACGTCCAAGAGTGGCTTCCCCAACTGGAACACTCAAAGGAGCTCCTGTATCAATAACTTGCATTCCTCTCATTAAGCCATCTGTCGCACTCATAGCAACAGCTCGAACCTTATTATTTCCTAGTAATTGCTGTACCTCACAAGTAACATTAATTTCTTGACCTGCTGTATTTTGACCCTTAACTATCAAAGAATTATAAATATTAGGCATTTTACCTGGAGAAAAAGTAACATCTAATACAGGACCAATAATTTGGGTAATACGTCCTATATTTTTAGCAAGAAGTGTTGAAGTACCAAAAGTGCGAGAATCTGTTTTCATAAAATTTAGAAGTAATAAATTAGTTGGTGATTATATTGAAAAATATTTAGTATCAACTCGATCATTTAATTATTGAAGAAAAAAATTACTTTCAATTAATTACTTATATATAGATATAAGTATATAAAATAAAAAAAATTAAAAAGTGTAAGAAAGAAATCTTAAAAATATTAGTAAATAATAAATATATTTAAATAAAAAAATTTTATTTTATTTTCAAAAAATAAATTAAATTAGGTAATAGTTTATTTTTTTATTTCTTACTATGTTTTTAATTAAATTTTATTTTTATTAATTAGTTTAACATTCAAAAGATTATTAGGTCAATGCTTATACAAATAAAAATAATTTACTAAAAATAATCTGAGTTGCATCAAATGTAAAAAATACTATACAATGATACTGTTTTGTTATAGTAAAATAACTTTGTCTAAAAATAGACAAAATTAAATACCAAAGATGTTTTTTTATAAGATTAAAAAAACTTATTTGTCGAGCAGACCTCATCCTTGCAAGAGTTATCAATTGAGTTGTAGGGAGGGACCTATGTCACCACAAACGGAGACTAAAGCAGGTGTTGGATTTAAAGCTGGTGTTAAAGATTACAGATTAACTTATTACACTCCAGATTATCAGACTAAAGAAACTGATATTTTAGCAGCATTTCGAATGACTCCTCAACCGGGAGTACCCGCTGAAGAGGCAGGAGCTGCAGTAGCTGCGGAATCTTCCACTGGTACATGGACCACTGTTTGGACCGATGGACTTACCAGTCTTGATCGTTATAAAGGACGATGCTATGATCTTGAAGCAGTTCCTGGAGAAGAGAATCAATATATTGCTTATGTTGCTTACCCATTAGATCTATTTGAAGAAGGTTCTGTTACCAATTTATTTACTTCTATCGTTGGTAATGTTTTTGGATTTAAAGCTTTACGAGCTTTACGTCTAGAAGATTTACGTATTCCTCCAGCTTATTCCAAAACTTTCCAAGGCCCACCTCATGGTATTCAAGTTGAAAGAGATAAATTAAATAAATATGGACGTCCATTATTAGGATGTACTATTAAGCCAAAATTGGGTTTATCTGCTAAAAACTATGGTAGAGCTGTATATGAATGTCTTCGTGGTGGACTTGATTTCACAAAGGATGATGAAAACGTAAATTCTCAACCTTTTATGCGTTGGAGAGATCGTTTCTTATTTGTAGCTGAAGCTATTTACAAATCTCAAGCTGAAACAGGTGAAATTAAAGGACATTATTTAAATGCTACCGCAGGTACATGTGAAGAAATGATGAAAAGAGCTCAGTGTGCTAGAGAATTAGGCATGCCTATTGTCATGCACGATTATTTAACAGGTGGTTTTACCGCAAACACTAGTTTGGCTCATTACTGTCGCGATAATGGCTTGCTCCTTCATATTCACCGCGCAATGCATGCAGTTATTGACCGACAAAAAAATCATGGTATGCATTTCCGTGTATTAGCTAAAGCATTACGTTTATCTGGTGGAGACCATATTCACGCTGGTACTGTAGTAGGGAAACTTGAAGGAGAACGTCAAGTAACTTTAGGGTTTGTTGATTTACTTCGTGATGATTATATCGAAAAAGATAGAAGTCGTGGTATTTATTTCACTCAAGACTGGGTTTCTTTACCAGGTGTTTTACCTGTAGCTTCTGGCGGTATTCATGTTTGGCATATGCCAGCATTAACTGAAATCTTTGGAGATGATTCTGTATTACAGTTTGGTGGAGGAACTTTAGGTCACCCTTGGGGTAATGCACCTGGAGCAGTTGCTAATAGAGTTGCCTTAGAAGCTTGTGTACAAGCTCGTAATGAAGGACGTGATCTTGCTCGCGAAGGTAATGAAGTTATTCGTGAAGCTGCTAAATGGAGTCCTGAATTAGCTGCGGCTTGTGAAGTTTGGAAAGAAATTAAATTTGAGTTTGATACAATTGATACTATATAATTTAATTTTTTTTTTCAACTTTCATTTCTGTCAAAGTAAGTTCTTAAATTTAGTAAAATAAGAAAAGAATAAATTAATAATAAGTAAAAAAAACCTATAGGGGGTCTTTCTACTTATTATTAATTAGAGATTTTAAATTGTTTTATTGATTAATAATCAATAAAACAATTTAAAATCTCTAATTAACCCTTTTTTTGAAGGTTTTGTAGCTCAGTGGATTAGAGCGTATGGTTCCGAACCATGAAGTCAAGGGTTCAAATCCCTTCTAAACCATCAAATTAAATAAAAAAAAAAATTCTTTTAATTAGTTTTTCTTTATTTGTGTCAAACTTTAATTATATATTATGTTAGGGAAAAAAAATTTAATATTATTTATTATTAAAAAATAGTAATTATATAAAATATGTATTCACTATTAATATGGAAAAATTAAATAAAAACTACTAATATGTCTTTAATGAATTGGTTTGAAGATAAACGCCGATTTGGTGGCTTAATTGGAGCTTCTATCGAAAAAGCTACAAAAGGATATATTCTTAATGAAAGAAAAAGACTTAAAGTTAATACTACTAACGGACTATGGACTCGGTGTGATAATTGTGAAAATATTCTTTATGTTAGATTTTTGAAACAAAACAAATCTATTTGTGAAGAGTGTGGATATCATTTACAAATAGGCAGTACAGAAAGAATTGAACTTTTAATTGATCGTGGAACCTGGCAGCCTATGGATGAAGATATGGTTGCTCGAGATGTTCTCAAATTTTCTGATGAAGATTCTTATAAAAGTCGTGTTATTTTTTATCAAAAAAGAACTGGTTTAACTGATGCTATCCAAACAGGTATAGGCAAATTAAATAAAAATTTAATTGCTCTTGGAGTTATGGAGTTTCAATTTATGGGAGGAAGTATGGGTTCTGTAGTAGGTGAAAAAATAACTCGTCTTATTGAATATGCTACTGAAAAATCTATGCCATTAATTATTGTATGTTCTTCTGGAGGAGCACGAATGCAAGAAGGAACATTAAGCTTGATGCAAATGGCTAAAATTTCATCTGTTTTACAAATTCATCAAGCTAGAAAAAAATTCCTTTATATAGCTATTCTTACATATCCTACAACCGGCGGAGTTACTGCTAGTTTCGGTATGTTAGGAGATATAATTATTGCTGAACCTAAAGCATATATTGCATTTGCTGGTAAAAGAGTAATTGAACAGACATTACGTCAAAAAATACCATATGGTTTTCAAGTTGCTGAATCTTTATTTGATCATGGTTTACTTGATTTAATTGTTCCACGTAACCTTCTAAAAGGAGTTTTAGGTAAAATATTTGAACTTTATAGTTTGGCTGCTTATAAAGAGCATAATAATTCTTTTTTTTAATTTAATATTTGTTTTATGAATTTCTTTTTTTAATAAAAATTTTAATTAAATTTTTTTTATTCTTTTTAAATGTTATAATTTTTGTATAGATGCTAAAATTTTATATATTAATATAACTACTAACTACTTTATTTAAATTTTAATTAAATTTTTAATATTTATTTATTTATTTTTAAGTTAAGATTAAAAAACTTTTAAGTAATTATAAAAAAATATATTAACATCTTTTTTAGAAAAACGGTATAATTAATTTTCTTATTTTTTTATAACTATTTTTTCTACAAATAATATTATTTATTAAAGGTAATTTTTTTATGACAGCTTCTTATTTACCTTCGATTTTCGTTCCTCTAATAGGTCTAGTTTTTCCAGCAATTACAATGGCTTCTTTATTTATATATATTGAACAAGACGAAATAATCTAAAATTTTTATTAATTTTTTAATAAAAATTTTAGATTATTCTTATATTTCGTCTATTTTTATTAACTTATTAACTTATTAACTTTTAAATTTATATTTTTTAATAAAATTTCAATTAATAAATATATATATATATATCTATATATAAATATGTATATAGATATATATATAAATAAAAATGACAAATTTTAATTATAAAAAACCTATATAAAAAAAATTAATATAGTTTTTTATTTTATTTAAATCTAATAAAAAACTATATTAATCTTTTTTTTTTTTAAATATTAAATATTATAAAATATTCAATATTAATTTAATATATAAAAAAATTTAGTTTTGTTTTTTTTGCTAGTTATCCCATATATATTTCATAAATTTTTGGAGACGTCACTATGAAGCGTGAATCTGAATGGCTTTGGGTAGAGCCTATAATAGGATCTCGAAGAATCAGTAATTTTTGTTGGGCATTTATTCTTTTATTTGGTGCATTCGGATTTTTTTCCGTAGGATTTTCCAGTTATTTTGGTAAAGATCTAATACCTTTTTTATCATCTCAACAAATTATTTTTGTACCTCAAGGGGTTGTAATGTGTTTTTATGGTATTGCAGGGTCATTTCTTAGTTTTTATTTATGGTGCACGATTTTATGGAATGTAGGTAGTGGTTATAATAAATTTGATAAAAAAAAAAAAATTGTTTCTTTATTTCGTTGGGGATTTCCCGGGAAAAATCGGCGTATTTATATTCATTTCTTTATGAAAGATATACAAGGAATACGTATGGAAGTTCAAGAAGGTATTTATCCCCGACGTATCCTCTATATGAAAATAAAAGGTCAACAAGATATTCCTCTAACACGCTTTGGGGAAAAATTTACTTTGAGAGAAATCGAAGAAAAAGCTGCAGAATTAGCTCGATTTTTACGTGTATCTATAGAAGGACTTTAGAATTAAAAAATAAAAAAAAAATTTTAAAATAAATTTTAATTTGTCTAATTAATATAGAATAAAAAACTTTAATATTGTTTTTTTCCGTTTTAGCGAATCTTAATTAAATAGTATTTATGAAATCTTATTACGTGCAATTCTATTTTTGGTTATCAAAAACTCCATACCGTTCTTTGGAAAGGGCTTATAAAACAAGCAAAAAAATACAATATATAAAAAAAGATTATTTTTCTTATAAAAATAAGAATTTGTCTTCAAGACGGTCTTGGCAAGCCATAATGTTATATATAAATACAAATTTAAATAACTATGTATTTATAATATATTGCAGTCTTTTAGAATATAAAATTAGTTTATTTGTTTTAAGCATCATAAATAATTTAGTCTTAACTATATCAAATTTTTTTAATTCTTTTTTTTCTAAAGTTACTAATTATTTTCTAGTTTTTATTAAATTTATTCCACAATTTTTAATGTTTCCTCAGTTTTATTTTTTTTCTTTTTGGAAAAATATTCTAAATTTTTTTTTTTTTTTTTCAAATAAAAACTTCTTAAAGAAAATTAAAAATGAAATAAACAAAATTAAAATTAATTGTAAAAAAAAATTTATTAAAATTAAAACTTCTTTTATTTTAACTAATTTAGTAAGAAAAGATTCAAAAAAAATTGAACAAATGAATAAAAAATTAGCTTGGATTGAAGCTAGTTTAAATGACTTAGATACATGGAAGCATTATTATTCTTTTTCTTTTTTTCCTCTCGAAAAAAAAAAATTAGAAAACACTTTATATTTTTTAGATTTTAAAAAAATTGATGTTACTACAGCGGCTTATGAATCTATAGGTCTTGTACCTCGTTCAATAACTCGTACTTTATCTGGATTTCAGGCAGAGTTAACAGGACAATCAACTTCATTAGTTCTTCAAGATTTTCAAATATCTCGCTATCAGGCATTGGCTTCTGTACAATATATGTTATTTTTATTTTCTTTTCCCTGGGGATTTTCTATTTTCTTCAAAATTTGGTTTTTAGAGCCTTGGCTCAAAAATTGGTGGAATACTTATCAATTTCAAATTTTTCTTAATTCTTTTCAACAAGAAATAGCATTGAAACGACTTCAAGAGATAGAAGAACTTATTTGGTTAGATAAAATAATGGTAAATTCTTTGAGAGAAATAAAATCACATGATCTTAATATAGAAATTCATCAAAAAACAATTCAGTTAGTCAAAATATATAATGAAAATAGTTTAAATACTCTTTTACAGTTATTAACAGACATTATTTATTTTATTATTTTAAGCGCCGTTTTTATCTTAGGTAAAAAAAGACTAGCTATTTTAAATTCTTGGATTCAAGAATTATTTTATAGTTTAAGCGATACAATGAAAGCTTTTTTTATTCTTTTATTAACAGATTTATGTATTGGATTTCATTCACCTCATGGTTGGGAAATAGTTATAGGTTCTTTTTTAGAACATTTGGGGTTTGCCCATAATAAACATATAATATCTTGTTTTGTTTCAACTTTTCCAGTCATTTTAGATACTGTTTTCAAATATTGGATTTTTCGGCATTTAAACCGTATATCTCCTTCTATCGTAGCAACTTATCATACAATGAATGAATAAAAAATAAATATTTAATTATAAAATAATTTGTTAATTATTAGTTAGTTTTTTTGATTACTAATGTAGAGTAGAATATTTTTGATTTATGATCTTCATTATTATCATAATGGGCAGAATTATAAATAAGGATCACTGGTTTAGCTAAGTATCCTGCTAATGAATTTTTTGAAAGAGAATAATTGAACTATGCAGAACAAAAATATTAATCACTGGATAAAAAAGTGCGTGATTCGATCGATTTCGATCATAATCTTGATGAAAATGATAGCTTGGCCATCTATTTCCGAAGCATATCCAATTTTTGCACAACAAGTATATGAAGACCCTCGAGAAGCAACCGGTCGTATTGTATGTGCTAATTGTCATTTAGCTAAAAAACCTGTAGATATTGAAGTTCCTCAATCTATATTACCAGATACTGTATTTGAGGCTGTTGTTAAAATTCCTTACGATACACAAATCAAACAAGTTCTTGCTAATGGTAAAAAAGGAGCATTAAATGTAGGAGCTGTACTTATTTTACCCAAAGGATTTGAATTAGCGCCTTCAGATCGTATTCCTCCAGAAATGAAAGAGAAAATAGGTAATCTTTATTTTCAATCTTATAGTTCTGATAAAAAAAATATTATTGTAATAGGTCCTATTCCGGGTAAGAAATATAGTGAAATTATATTTCCTATTCTTTCACCAGATCCTGCTGTTAATAAAGAAACAAATTTTCTAAAATATCCTATATACTTAGGTGCTAATAGAGGAAGAGGACAAATTTATCCGGATGGAAGTAAGAGTAATAATACTGTCTATAATTCATCCATTACAGGTAAAGTAAGTAGAATTTTACGTAGAGAAAAAGGTGGTTATGAAATAACTATTGATAGTTTAGATGGTCGCCAAGTTGTAGATATTGTGCCTTCAGGACCAGAACTTATTATTTCAGAAGGTGAATTAATTCAAGCAGATCAACCTTTAACAAATAATCCTAATGTGGGTGGGTTTGGTCAAGGAGATGCAGAAATAGTACTTCAGGATCAATTACGTATTCAAGGTCTTTTATTATTTTTTGCATCCGTTATATTAGCACAAATATTCTTAGTACTTAAAAAGAAACAATTTGAAAAAGTTCAATTAGCAGAAATGAATTTTTAGTTTTTGAATAAAAAAATTAAATTAAAGCGTTTGATTAATAGAATTCTTTTCTATTATGGATGATCATTATAATGAAATTCAATTTAGGTTTTTTATGTTTATATAATATGATAGTCATTTCTTTAGAAATCGAATATTTTGAATATTGTTATCTTTTTCCTTTATTAAAAGAAATGTTAAATTATCATGGATATGCATTAAAATTAAATTATTTAAAAAATTTGACTCAACAAGCATTAATAAACACATATCAATTAACTAAATGGGGGGGGAGGTTTCATAAATATTATAATAAATTCTACCATAATATATACTTTTTTATGATTCTAAAAAAAAATAATAAAAAATTAAAAAAAAGTATATATAATCAATATATATATGAAAATAGAAATATATATGAAAATAGAAATAAAAAATTACCAAAAAAATCTTTTTTGTATTTGATTTTTAAATTAATTATATCTCATAAAAAATGGAAAGCTGATGAACTATATATAAAAATGGCTCATATTGCTTATTGTGAAAATCTAATAGATTTTCCGATTAAACTTTTTAAAATGGCTCGTTTTGAAAAACAAACTTCTTTTTTTTTATTTACATTTTTAAGATGTAAATAAAAAAAAATATATAGGTATATTTTTGTATTTATTATATTATTTATGTCAATATTCTAAATTTTTTAGTATAAAAAAAAATTAGAATAATAAAAAAATGAGTTATTGTTTTACTAAATTGAAAAGATACTATAAAATTTATGTAATAAATTTTATAGTATCTTTTCAATTTTATTATTATTTAAATAACAAAATTTTTAAAAATTTTGTTCAATTAAATTTTTTTTTTTTATTTTTTCTTATAATTTAGTCATTTTATGAATAATTTATATATCTATTCAAAAATTAAATTATTATAACGATGAGCCTAATCCAGAGTATGAGCCATAGAAAAAGATACCCACTAAACCAATTACAAGAGTACCAAATACAGTACCTATTAACCATAAAGGAATTCTTCCGGTGGTATTTGCCATTTATCTTATACTCCTTTTTTAATTTCATTTTTAGTTATAACTTAAACAGAAAAAGAACAGTTATAAATATTAAATTTTAAATTCATTCCAAATAAGGCAAAAGAATTTCTGTTCTAATTAATTAAAAAAATAATTAGAAAATAAAACAGCTAATACGAAAATCAATAACAAACCCCAATAGAGGCTAGTACGATTTAATTCTACACTTTGTTTGTTTGGGTTTGGTTGTGTCATATCTTTACATTTTAAATAAAGTTTATTATTCAAATTTATCGTTGAATAAATTGCATTGCTGAAATTGATCCTAGAAAAAAAACTGTAGGTACAGCTAGTCCGTGAACGGCCAACCACCTAACTGTAAAAATCGGATAAGTTCTATCTATAGTCATTGATACCTCCTAAAAAGATCTAGTAAATTCATCAACTTGTTCTAGTGAATTGAAACGACCAGTAATTAAAGGAACTTCTTGTCGGCTTTCTGTAAAATATTCATTTGGCCGAGGGCTTCCAAAAACGTCATAAGCCAAACCTGTACTAACAAATAGCCAACCTGCGATAAACAAAGATGGTATAGTTATGCTGTGGATTACCCAATATCGAATACTGGTAATAATATCAGCAAAAGGGCGTTCTCCTGTATTTCCAGACATGCTTAGCTCCATATATATTTGTAAAGGCTGATAAAAATTCTATAAAAGATTAAATCTAAAAAATTTTATAAAATATAGATCTTTTTTTAGCCTAGTTAGATTATCATTGTTATACCGAAGGTATTTTTGAAGCATACTAAATCAGTATATCTAGGATTGTTTTAACGCAGCAAGACAAATAAAATAAAAAGATGTAAAAAAATTGAAAGTTTTTTAAATTTTTTAGTCAATTTAATTAATTTTTCATAAAATTATTAATTTATTATGTAAAATATAACACCTTTTTTAGTATATTATTTTTTTAGTATATTATATTAATTTAAATTATTAAAGTTTTATAGATTAAATTAAAAATAAAATTAACTATTATAAATTATAAATAATAATTTTTAGTAGAAATTAATATACTTGTATAATAAATAAAAAACAAATTATTTTTTATTAATTAAACTTTATGTTTAATACTTTTTTTTTCAACAAAATAGATAGAATTTCATTTCATTTAATCAAACTATCAATATAAACTGTTATTAATATAATTATTTAAATTTATATTAGATTTTTATAGAGAATAGAAATCATCCGAAATGAAATAGTGGCAGAATTAGTTAAATCTGCTACTATGAAAAAAGCATTGAACAAAATAAAGTCAATGTTATATTTATAATTATTAAAAGTATTTTCGATTAATAAAATTTTAATTCATAAAGAATTTAGGTAATTGTTTTACAAAAGATGTATACTAAATTTGTTATATTATCATTAGGATTTTTCTCATGCTTACTATAATCAGTTATTTTCTATTTTTGTTTGCTGCTTTATTTTTAGCTTTAGTTTTATTTATCGGTTTAAATAAAATACAACTTATCTAAGAAACTATAAAAAAGGTAACTTTTAAAGTCCTATCAATTTCATTGTATTTCTCGAATAAAATTTGAGATTAATAATAAATTTAGTTATTTATAACTTAAATATTATTTTAGTTAAATAAAAAATGGTTGAAGCATTGCTATCTGGAATTGTACTAGGGTTAATTCCAATAACTTTAGCTGGATTGTTTGTAACCGCCTACTTACAATATCGACGTGGTGATCAATTAGATCTTTAATTCAGAATTTATTTCAAAATATTTTCACAATCACGCTCTGTAGGATTTGAACCTACGACATCAGGTTTTGGAGACCTGCGTTCTACCGGGCTGAACTAAGAGCGCTTATTTCAAATGAAATTTTTAATAATAACAAATAATCTTTTAATTTTTATTTATTTATAACAAAAAAAAAAATAATTTAACATTACTAATTTACTTTGAAGTAGAATTTTATTATATATATATTTTCGGGTAGGGATGACAGGATTCGAACCTGCGACATTTTGTACCCAAAACAAACGCGCTACCAAACTGCGCTACATCCCTCCCATAATTAATTATTATTTTATAACTAATTATATATTATTTATTAAGTTTTTCCTATACTTTTTATTAATTTATCAATTCTATTTTTAATAAAATTTAAATAAAATTATTAAAGTTATTTTATTTGGAAAATAAATATAAAATATAGATAAATTTTATATATATAGTGGCTATTGTTTTTATGTAAATAAAAAATTATATATAAATATTATTTTTTCTTCATAAAAAGGTATCATTTAAGATAAAATAACTTTAATCAAATAAAAAAATATAAATAAAAAAATATAAAGTAAATTTTTAATTTATTTATTTTTTCTTAAAAAATTTAATTAATTATTTTATTATATAAAAAAATTATAAGAAATATAACAAACTTTATTAGTTTATTTAAAATTTTATAAATATGTATTATAAGGAGACCTACAATGCAAGATGTAAAAACGTATCTTTCTACAGCACCCGTATTAGCTACTCTATGGTTCGGATTTTTAGCTGGTTTATTAATAGAAATTAATCGTTTCTTTCCAGATGCTTTAATTCTTCCTGTTTCTTAAATAAAATAGACTTTCATATAAAAAAAATTTATATTATAAATAATAATAATTTTGTTAGTTTTTTATTATTATTATAATTCGCTAAAAAATTTAAATTTAATTGCTAATTTTTTTAAATATATTTTATAAATTTTAGAGATTCAATATTCGAGATAAATAGTATTATGGCCAAAAATAAAGATGTAAGAGTAACAATTACTTTAGAATGTACTAATTGTGCTCAAAATAATGAAAAAAAAAAATTAGGTATTTCTAGATATACTACTCAAAAAAACCGTCGTAATACGCCTATTCGATTAGAATTAAAGAAATTTTGTTCTTATTGTAATAAGCATACTATTCACAAAGAAATAAAAAAATAAATAGTTTTTATGAAACAAGCTATAAATAAATCTAAGCGATCTTCTCGTAGACGTTTACCACCAATTAGATCAGGTGAGATTATTGATTATAAAAATATAAATTTACTTCGTAGATTTATCAGTGAACAAGGAAAAATTTTATCTAGACGAATGAATAGATTAACTTCAAAACAACAGCGTTTAATGACTATTGCTATTAAAAGAGCTCGTGTTTTAGCTTTATTACCTTTCCTAAATAATGAAAATTAATTTAATTTTTTGATTTATTGTTGCTAAAGTTTTCTATATTTTCAATAATTTTTTTAATAATTTATTAACTTCCCTGGAACCCAATTGCTCCAGGGAAGGATTTTTATTTAATCTTTTTTTTCATTTCTTTATTATTCACTAACTTTTTTTAATATTATAAAAAAACAATTGTAATCTAGTAAAGCTATTTGCGCAAGCACTTTTCGATTCAAAAGGACTTGATTCTGATATAAATTTTGAATTAATTTGTTATAAGAAATTCCATTATTTCGGGATGCTGCGTTGATCCGAGTAATCCATAAGCGACGAAGATCTCTTTTTCGTTTATTTCTATCTCGATAAGAAGAAGCTAAAGCTCGCATTCCTTGTTGATTGGCTGTCCGAAATAATTTTGAATGAGCCCCCTGAAATCCTGCTGTAAGTGTAAAAATATTTTTTCGTCGTTTTCGAGCTACATATCCACGTTTAACTCTAGTCATTAATGTCTACTCTCATAAATTACTGATTGATTTTAATTAAGGAATAAAAAAATAATCTTTTTTTATTTACTTTTTATTATTATTTTTCTTATTTAATTTTATTGATTCTATTTTTTAAAAATTTGTTTAAAATAAAAAAATAAAAACAAAATATATATATATATTTTATTTGATTATCACTATTTTTTAATCATAAAAAAAATAAACATATATATATGCATCTTCAGATACATAAAATTATTTTTTTTTTTATTTTTGATAAAAAAAAGCTGACTTTTCTGGTGTAGAAAGTAAAAATTCTAATGGCTTTTGCTACTTTAACCTTCCTAACCATAATTTATTCAAGTTAAAAACCTTCTTATTCACAAAAGAATAGGACCTTGAAATAAGAAAAATAATGGATTCCATTGTTTCTATGACTTTTTCTTCAACGGTGAGGTCCTTTCTATATACCGGAGCTTTGTAAATTTAAAAATGTTATTTGTAATTTATATAATTTTCAAATTTTAGCTTTATTTGGTTAACTAAATAAAAAAAGTATTAAAATCAAAAACTTTTTTATCTAGTAACGATATGTTATTTTGATAGTTTGCTGGGCAGCTGACCTTATCAATCCATTTTTGCAATCATACAATTATTTCATAATAAACTTTATTATTGTATTTTTTTTCGCTTAACACATCTGTAATTAAATCAATAGTATTGAAAATTTGCTTTTTTATCTTACATTAAAGTAATTGGATTTGCACCAATAAAAGCCATAAATTTTATTTATTTATTAAATAAATAATAGATTAGTAATTTGTTAAAATAAAAAAGGTTCTTCTGCTATACTGAACTTTTTTATTCTTTATAATTTTATAATCATAACAAGTCGCACATACACTCTAGTACAAACTCCTCTTCGTTGAGGACATCCGCGAAGGGCTGGAGATTTTGTTCTATTTTCTATCGGTTGTCTTCGGTTTCTAATTAATTGTTGAATAGTAGGCATTTCAAATTATATGCAGAATTTATTGGTTTAAATTAATTTTAACCAGAAAAATATAATGTAAATTTTTTTATTTATTTAAATATATATTTATTTAAATATATATTTATTTAAATATATATATTAAACAGATTTTAAATTTAGTTTTAAATTAAAAAAAAAAATTTATTTAAAAATTTAAGTATTTTCTATAGCTACAAGATCTACAATGCCATAAATTTTTGCTTCTTTTGCTGACATAAAAACATCTCTTTCCATATCTTCAGAAATAACCCATAAAGGTTTACCTATTCTTTGTACATAAACTCGAGTAATGTAATCACGAAGTTTTAGTACTTCTTCTGCTTCCATCATACATTCACCTGCTTGTCCATCATAATAAGAACTAGCAGGTTGATGAATCATTACCCTAATTATAAAATCCGATATAAAAATTGTATGAACTGTACAAGCATTTTTTATATTGTATACAGCTCTAAAAATAAAATAATAAAATATGTTTTGAAAAAATATAGATTTATTTCAATAAAATATTTTTTAATATAATTAACATTTTTAACTATTTTAAATTTTATATACCATTTTTTTTTTGTTAAATACTATTATGGTTCTATTGTTCTATATTTTTTTTTATAAAACAATGCCAAAGTTTTTTTTTAATATAGTTAAATTTTAATTTAACTAAAATTTAAAATTTATATTTTTATATTTTCTAGTTAATAAAAAGGTAAAGAAAATTATATTTATAACACTGAAATAAATAAAAAATTTTAATTAATTATCTTGATATTAAACTTTCTTTTAAGATGATTTTATCAAGCTTTTTATGTCATGCTATTATTACCTTATATGAGGCGTATACATCTTTTTACTAATTAAAAAAAAGCAAATATTGGCGCGAAGCGTGAGGTAACGCTATACGTTTAGTAATTTCACCCCCAGTTGAAATAAATGATCCCATGGAAGCTGCTAATCCCATACAAATTGTATGAACATCTGGAACTACAAATTGCATAGCATCATAAACAGATATTCCAGCTAGAACAGCTCCACCAGGAGAATTAATATATAAATACATATCTTTACTTTCATCTTCTCCATTTAAATACATCATAATTCCAATGAGTTGATTTGCAATTTCATCGTCTACATGTTGACCTAAAAAAAGTAATCTTTCCCGATAAAGTCGATTGTTATAATAAAATTTAATAAGTTATTTTTTTTTATATAACTGTACTAGCTTTTTTATTTGCCCAATACAGTTTAAGCAGTTGAAAAAATATTATTAGTTTTTTCAGTTTTTTATAAAAATTTTAATATTTTCTATTTTTTTTCATAAATATTTTTAAATTAGTATCATAACTTTGTTTAATAGTCTAAGTTCGTTTTTTATATACTTAGTGAACAGCATATTAAACAATTCATTCTTTAATATATTTGTTAAATAATCTATTTTTTTATTTAAAATATTTTCGTATTTTATATCTTTTTTTTTTACAAACGGTTTTTAGTAATATCTTTAGGTTTATAATCTACTTCGGTAAAAATTAGTTAAGTCTTACCTACATATAAAAGTAAGTCTATTGCTTTTTTTTACTTTCTAGCCATTTTCAAAATAAAATTTTCAATTATTAAATTTAACTAAATTTTTTATTTAAATCTTTAACGAAGTTTAAATCTTTATTTTTTGTTTCACTAACCATAGAAAAGATGACTAAATCTTTTTACTTAATAAATTTTATTAAGATATTATTTCATGCTATTAAAGTTTTAAGAATTTCTTAAGTTTAAAATGAAATAAAAACATCTAGATTATATTAAATAAATAAAAGATGATGGATAATTTCCATATAACCAAATATGTTTAATAAACGCACTATACGTCGATCCAAACAGCATCTTCTTCTCCTGGAAGCCTAAAAGGCACTTTGGGAACACCAATGGGCATTTTTTTTTTATTTGAAATAAATATATAACAGCACTTAAAATGAAAATAGACAAAAAAATAAGTAGCTAACAAATAAAAAATTAGTTTATAATGTTATTAAGAAGATTATATTATATTTTTTTAATAATATTGTTATTATTATATATAATTTAATAATTATATTATATATAATTTATAAAGAAAAAAAAAATTTATTAAAGTTTAAATTATTTTTATGAGTTTAAACTTTATTTTATTGTAGTATAGTTATTAATTAATGCAAAAAAGTTACATAGTCTCTAATTCTCTTTGAGAAAGGGGTATTTCCATGGGTTTACCTTGGTATCGTGTTCATACTGTTGTACTAAACGATCCTGGTCGTTTAATTGCTGTACATTTGATGCATACAGCTTTAGTTTCTGGCTGGGCTGGTTCTATGGCTTTATATGAATTAGCGGTTTTTGATCCTTCTGATCCTATTCTTGACCCAATGTGGAGACAAGGTATGTTTGTTATACCTTTTATGACTCGTTTGGGGATAACAAAATCTTGGGGGGGTTGGAGTATTACTGGAGAAACTGTAAATAACGCAGGTATTTGGAGTTATGAAGGTGTAGCTGCAGTTCATATTATATTATCAGGGTTATTATTTTTAGCAGCAATCTGGCATTGGGTATATTGGGATTTAGAGTTATTTCGTGATGAACGTACAGGAAAACCTTCGTTGGATTTGCCTAAAATTTTTGGGATTCATTTATTTCTATCAGGAGTTCTTTGCTTTGCATTTGGAGCTTTTCATGTAACAGGTCTGTTTGGTCCTGGTATATGGGTATCTGATCCTTATGGATTAACTGGAAAAGTGCAACCTGTCGTTCCAGCTTGGGGAGCTGAAGGTTTTGATCCTTTCGTTCCAGGAGGAATAGCTTCGCACCATATTGCAGCAGGTATTTTAGGTATATTAGCAGGTTTATTTCATCTTAGTGTTCGTCCTCCCCAACGATTATATAAAGGATTACGTATGGGGAATGTTGAAACTGTTTTATCTAGTAGTATTGCCGCCGTATTTTTTGCTGCTTTTGTCGTCGCTGGGACTATGTGGTACGGTTCTGCTGCAACTCCGGTAGAATTATTTGGTCCTACTCGTTATCAGTGGGATCAAGGATTTTTTCAACAAGAAATAGATCGAAGAATTCGTTCTAGTAAAAATGAAAACCTTAGTTTATCTGAAGCTTGGTCTAAAATTCCAGAAAAATTAGCCTTTTATGATTATATTGGTAATAATCCAGCTAAAGGTGGATTATTTAGAGCAGGTGCTATGGATAATGGAGATGGGATAGCTGTTGGATGGCTAGGCCATGCTGTTTTTAAAGATAGAGAAGGACATGAACTTTTTGTTCGCCGTATGCCTACTTTCTTCGAAACTTTTCCAGTAGTTCTGGTAGATGAAGAAGGAATTGTTAGAGCTGATGTTCCATTCAGAAGAGCTGAATCCAAATATAGTGTTGAACAAGTTGGTGTAACTGTCGAATTTTATGGTGGTGAACTTAATGGAGTAAGTTTTAGCGATCCAGCTACAGTAAAAAAATATGCTAGACGTGCTCAACTAGGTGAAATTTTTGAATTTGATCGTGCTACTTTAAAATCAGATGGTGTTTTTCGTAGTAGCCCAAGAGGTTGGTTTACTTTTGGCCATGCCACATTTGCTCTTCTTTTCTTTTTTGGTCATATTTGGCATGGTGCTAGAACCTTATTTAGAGATGTTTTTGCTGGTATTGACCCAGATCTAGATGCACAAGTAGAATTTGGAGCATTCCAGAAATTAGGAGACCCTACTACTAAAAGACAAATAGTTTAAATTAATTTAATAAGGTTTCTTCTATCTTTTTTAATAATTTTTAATAAAAAATAAATTTAATTTAATAAAAAAAAATTATATATATATATTATTTTTTTTCAAGCTTTTAAATAGAATCTATTTTCAATTAGTACGAAAGCTATCTCCATACTTCTCACTTATAATAAAATCTATGGAAGCATTGGTTTATACATTTTTATTGGTAGGTACTTTAGGAATAATTTTTTTTGCTATTTTTTTTCGTGAACCACCTAAAATTCAAACTAAAGGAAAAAAATAAAAATTTTTAAGTTTATTTGGTTTTTTATAAAAATTAGTTACCTTCCCTTTATCTTAGGGAAGGTCTTCAATAATTAACTTAATCTTCATGCTCTTCAAAAGGATCTCTAAGTTCTTTAGAGGGTTGCCCAAAAGCTGTATAAAGAGCATAACCGGTAAAACTCACAAGTGAACACGAGATAAATATAGCGACTAATGTTGCAGTTTCCATTTTTAAGTAATTCCAAAAGAATGGTTTATTTTTAATTAATTTAATTAATATAATAGTACACAAAGTTAACAAATCTCAACTAATGCAATAAAATTTTATGGCTACACAAATTATTGATGATACTCCTAGAACAAAAGGAAAACGAAGTGGTTTGGGAGATATATTAAAACCACTTAACTCAGAATATGGTAAAGTTGCTCCTGGATGGGGCACAACACCTTTAATGGGTATTGCAATGGCACTGTTTGCAATTTTTTTAGTTATTATCCTTGAACTTTATAATTCTTCAGTACTATTAGATGGAGTTCCTGTAAGTTGGTAATACCTTAAGAAGGTTCAATAAAAAAATTTAAATTTTTTTATTGAACCTTTTTAAGGTATTATTTTTATTTGCTAACAAAAAATTTTGTTTTATATATTTAAGGTAGTTTAATCGTGTAATCAATTAATTAAAGGAATTTATGGATTATGGGTGTGCGACTTGTTTAGATAAATGAAATTTAAAAATACAACATAATTTGTTAATCTTAAAAAAAAGATTATTTTAATTTATTAAGTGTTATAAATAAAATATTTAAAGCATAAATTTTATATAAAATATTAATAAATATTTTTTATTTAAATTAAACTATGATTAATTTTTTTTTTAATTTACTAGTAAAAAGTAAAATTTCGTTACCCGATTTTTTTATTTAATTAAATTTAAAATGGTTACAAAAAAGTATTTACTTATTATACTTTTTTTTAGTCATCGGAATATAGTAAAAATCTAAAGTTTAGTTATTTTTATTAAATTTTAAACAAGAAAATCTTTATGAAATTGTTATTAATTATATTAATTCATATTAATTAAAAAAACAAAATTTAAAGTAAAAGATTACTCAAAAAAGCAGTTGATACAAATAAAGCAAACTTGAGATAAAATAATAAAAAAAAAATTATATATATAAATATATATTTTATTTTTTATATTTAAGCCGTATGAAAAAAACTATCATTTACGGTTTTTAGAGAAGAAATACATAAAAGTTTATCTATCCCAATAGAGTATATGATTGGTTTGAAGAACGTCTTGAAATTCAAGCAATTGCAGATGATATTACTAGTAAATATGTACCCCCTCATGTAAATATATTTTATTGTTTAGGAGGTATTACTTTAACTTGTTTTTTAGTACAAGTAGCAACTGGATTTGCTATGACTTTCTATTATCGTCCAACAGTTACTGAAGCTTTTGCCTCTGTTCAATATATTATGACCGAAGTTAATTTTGGTTGGTTAATACGTTCAGTTCATCGATGGTCGGCAAGTATGATGGTTTTAATGATGATTTTACATATATTTCGTGTTTATCTAACAGGAGGTTTTAAAAAACCTCGTGAATTAACTTGGGTTACTGGTGTTATTTTAGCAGTATTAACAGTTTCATTTGGTGTAACTGGGTATTCTCCACCTTGGGATCAAATTGGTTATTGGGCTGTTAAAATTGTAACAGGTGTACCTGATGCTATTCCTGTTATAGGATCTCCATTAGTAGAATTATTACGTGGAAGTGTTAGTGTAGGTCAATCTACATTAACTCGTTTTTATAGTTTACATACTTTTGTGTTACCCCTTTTAACTGCAGTTTTTATGTTAATGCATTTTTTAATGATCCGCAAACAAGGTATTTCTGGTCCTTTATAAATTATTAGAATATAATTTTAATAAAACTGTATAATATAGTAATTTCTTTATTATTAAAAAAATTACTATAAATCAAAATTATTTATTGCCATAAATTTTTTATGAATCTAAGTCTTTAAAAAAAATTTATGGATTTTCTATATTTTATTTAAAATTTTTATTTAAATAAAATATATGTTTATTTTTTGAGACAAATTTAATTATGGGAGTGTGTGACTTGAATTAATTATTAAACTTTATAGATTTTTTAATCTATCACATTATAAAAATTCTAAAAATAAGATGTGTTATTATTCCAAATTATTTAAAAGAGATAAGAAAATAAAAAACTTGGGTAAAAAAATAAATTTATTTTAAATAAAATTTTTTCTATGATCTAATAAATTGAAAAAAGGCTTCGTAAAATTTAATAAATAAAAATAAAATATTTGTTACATTTATATATATTTATTAATATTATATGAATATGATAAAAAAACTACATTCATTTCTTTTGAGTTTTTGAATGTGAAATAATCATCGAAGTAAAAAAAAGATCTAATGAGAAAAAAGTTAATATATTAACAAGTTAATTTTAAGTAAGTAGATAATTTTAAAACTATTAGAAAATGAAACTTATAAAAAATAAGACAATCCAAAAATCATATTAATAAAAATATTAGTTATTATTATAAATAAAAAAAATATACTTGGATTTTGAACTTTTTTTAATGAAATAAAATTATTTAATATATTTAATTTATATACTAAACAACTTAATTAAATAAATTTTAATTTTTGCATTTAAATAAAAATAGTTTGAGTTGGATGAATAAAAAATTCATGTCCAATTCTTTAGGGGGAATATTTTTTTATTGATAACCTATCCTAATAACAAAAAAACCAGACTTAAGTGACCCTATATTACGTGCTAAATTAGCCAAAGGTATGGGACATAATTATTACGGGGAACCTGCTTGGCCTAATGATCTTCTATATATTTTTCCAGTAGTTATTTTAGGTACTATTGCATGTAGTGTAGGTTCAGCTGTTCCAGAACCTTCTATGATTGGTGAACCAGCAAATCCTTTTGCAACTCCTTTGGAAATATTACCTGAATGGTATTTTTTTCCTGTTTTTCAAATACTTCGTACAGTTCCCAATAAATTATTAGGTGTTCTTTTAATGGCTGCAGTACCTGCTGGATTATTAACAGTACCTTTTCCAGAAAATGTAAATAAATTTCAAAACCCTTTTCGTCGTCCAGTAGCAACAACAGTTTTTTTAATTGGTACTGCCGTATCTCCCTGGTTAGGTATCGGAGCAGCTTTACCTATTGATAAATCATTAACTTTAGGTCTTTTTTAAAATAGTAAAATATTAGATTAATTTTTTAATTTTTTAGTAACTAGTTAATATTTAAAGAAAAATTACTTTAAATATTAACTAGTTACTAAAAAATTAAAATTATTTAAAACTTCTATAATAAATTTATTAGAGCTTTTTTTAGTGCTTTCAATTTCTTCTAATAAATATTTTATTTAATTAAATATTTAAAAAAAGTAAAAAAAAAAAAGCTACATTTTAACTATTAATTTAATTTAATTTAGTTTAGTTTAATTTAATAGAAGTTTTTTTATTTATTTCAAATATTAATTATTTTTATTTTATACACGTCGCTTTTTTGGAGGTCTACATCCATTATGTGGCATAGGAGTTACGTCACGAACGAAATTTAGAATAATACCACTCCGACGAATAGCTCGTAAAGCTGTATCTCGTCCTGGGCCAGGACCACTAATCATAACTTCTGCTTGTTTCATACCTTGATCGATCAAAACGCGAATAGCATTTTCTGCGGCAGTTTGAGCCGCAAAAGGTGTACTTTTTTTGGTACCTTTGAAACCACAAGCACCTGCGGAAGACCAAGAAACTGTTTGTCCTCGTATATCCGTTACAGTAACAATTGTATTGTTAAAACTTGCTTGAATATGAATAACTCCTTTAGGGATTCTACGTTTACCTTTGCGTAAGCTAATTTTTTTTACTAATTTTGGCATAATTATTATTGTTTATTTATTTCAAAAATTTATTATATTTTAATATCATATATATTTACTTTCAAATATAACTAGATATAAAAAATATTTAAATACATTTTTCATTACTTTTATTAAAATTTTATTCAATAAAAAATTATCCTTGTTTTTGTTTATGTTTTGGATTAGAGCAAACTACCATTATTCGTTTTCGTCTACGAATTAACCGACAATTATCGCATATTTTTTTAACAGAAGCACGGACTTTCATTTTTATATTTCCTATTTTCATGTGATTTATAATATAAAAAAAATTATACTAAGTTTTTTAATTTATTATATTTTTGACATTTTCGATTAAAAAAATAAATTTAACTATTTTGCGATTTAGCACGAAGGCGATAAGTTATGCGTCCTTTAGTTGAGTCATAAGGACTTAATTCTACTTTAACTCGATCTCCTGGTAATATTCTAATATAATTCCGTCTTATTTTTCCCGAAATATGAGTTAAAACTTCACATCCATTGTCTAAACAAACTCGAAACATTGCATTAGGAAGTGATTCTGTGACTATACCTTCCATATCAATTAAATTTTGTTTCTTCATTAAAGGGAAAATCTCCTTTTTTAAGTTAACTAACGTTTTGAAATATAGTACTAGCTAGTTTTTTTTATTTACAAAGATTTTCCTATGTGAAAGATTTAAATAAAATGTAAATAAATTACCATACATAACATAAAATTTCTCCTCCAATTTGTTTTTCTCTTGCTTCTCGATCCGTCATAATACCTTGAGATGTTGAAAGAATAACAATTCCCATTCCACCTAACACTTTTGGAATTTCTTTATGATTAGAATACATTCTTAAACCTGGTTTGCTAATACGTCGTAAAGTTGTTATATAAGGTTTTTTTTTTCTTCCTTGATATTTCAAAGTAAAAACTAAAAAATAAATTTTATTTTCTTTATGTTCTCTAAAATTTTCTATAAAACCTTCTTGTAATAAAATTCTTCCGACATTCCGAGTAATATTAGTGGCTGGTACTTGAACTGTTTTTGTCTTTTCCAAGTTCGCATTTCTTATAGATGTAATCATATTAGCAATAGTATCGTTACTCATGAAAACTCCTTTTTACTATTAATATAAATAAGCTTTTTAATAAGTTAAAAGCTTCTAAGACAAAAAAAATTTTAGTTTTTTAGAAATTTTTTTGCTAATTTTGAAATGAAAATAATTTAAGATGAAAATAATTAAAAAATAAAATATAAAATATATATATATATGGAAAAATAATGATGTACCTGAAAAAAGAAATAAATAAAATACTAATTTATTTGGAATAATAATATTAAATTTTTCTTTTTTATTTAAGAGTTAATGTACAAATAAATATATTTAAATTTTTATTAACTTAAATTAGAAAAAAAAAATAAAAAAATTTATGACTTTTAATTTTTATTTATAATACTTCAGGAGCTAATGACACTATTTTAGTAAAATTAGATTCTCTTAATTCTCGTGCAACGGGACCAAAAACACGTGTTCCTTTTGGATTTCCTTCCTGATTAATAACAACAGCAGCATTATCATCAAATTGTATAATAGTTCCATTCTTGCGCTTAAGTTCTTTACAAGTTCGTACAACTACTGCTCGGACTATTTCCGATTTTTTTAATGGCATATTAGGTACTGCTTCTTTAACTACGGCGATAATTACATCACCAATATGTGCATATTTGCGATTACTTGCTCCTAAAATTTGTATACACATTAATTTTCGTGCTCCACTATTGTCGGCTACATTTAAATAAGTTTGAGGTTGAATCATTTTTTTTTAACCCCCCCCAAAAAGTATAAAATTTTAAAATTTAAAGGGGGGAAAGAATTGAGAAATAAAATATTACTAATTTTAATTATTTATATAATTATTGTTTTTTATTTAGCTTTATTAAGTAGTTATAGCGAATTTTCTTCATTTATTTTTTGTACCGACGTAACAGTAATAAATTGAGTACGTATAGGCATTTTGTATGCTGCGATTCTCATAGCTGCTCTAGCAATAGTTTCTGGTATTCCACTTATTTCATAAAGTATTCTACCTGGCTTAACAACAGATACCCAATATTCTGGTGATCCTTTTCCTGAACCCATACGTGTTTCTGCAGGTCGCATAGTAACAGGTTTATCTGGAAATATACGTATCCATAATTTTCCACCACGACGTGCATAACGAGTAATTGCTCGTCGTCCTGCTTCTATTTGTCTAGATGTAATCCAAGCTGGTTCAAGGGCTTGAAGGGCAAATTTACCGAAACAAATACAATTACCTCGAGTAGCTATTCCTTTCATCCGTCCTCTATGTTGTTTACGAAATTTTGTTCTTTTAGGGTCATAGTCGACTTTTCTTTGTCTCTATCTCAAAATCGGACATGAAGGGTTTCTTTCATCCGGCTTCTCATGAATAAAATTATTATAAATTAATTTTTTATATACTTTTTTTATTTCCTTATCCAGAATTAATAAAAAAAGTAAAAAAGTTTTATTAAGCTAGTAAAAAAATAAAAAGAATTATTATAATAATATAAAAATTTTGATAATATTTTATATTAAGTTTTCACGGGCGAATATTAACTCATTTAGTTTTATTTAAAAATAATTAGTTATTATTATATTTTGTAGTTTTTTCAAATTCGGTTTTTTTCGCCATCCTATCTAATAATTAAATCTATTTAGTAATTCTTTTGTTTAATTATAGATTACGTCGTTTTCATTACTTTCAAATAAGCGTTTAGGTTTTTTTTTTACAGTGGAGTTTTTTATTTTATATCATCAAATTTATTAGTCTTTTTTGAGGTAAAACTTTTTTATTAAATTTTATTAAATTAACTATTATTAAATTAACTATTAGTAAATATTAGTAAAATGAAATTTTTTTTATGTTTGCTTACACTGTTTTTTCAAGACAAATTTAACCATACGAATTTAATAATAATATGTTATTAAGTTTTTTTTAATTATAAAAAGCTTTTTGCTTCATAAATTTTTTTATGAAAAAGAGTTTAAATGAGTATTTTTATTATCTAATAATTCATTTATTGAGTTATTTCAATAGAAAGCAAAGAATTAATTTCCAGTTTATATTGGAATTTATCGAGTTTTTTCCTTCTCATATTGTTGATTCAAAAAACATCGATTTTAACGAGTCGCACACTAAGCATAACAATTTTTTCGAAATGTTAATAAAAATTATAAATAAATCTTTAAAATAATAAAAACAAAAATAAATTTAGTATATTTAATATTAAGATATAAAAAATTAAAACAAATTATTTTTCATCTTGGAATATCCAAATTTTTATTCCTAATACTCCATAAATAGTTTGAGCTGGATAATAACAATAATCAATTTTAGCTCGAAGAGTTTGTAAAGGAACTCTTCCTTCTCTAGCCCATTCTACACGAGCAATTTCAGCTCCATTAAGACGTCCTGCAATTTGTATTTTAATACCTTTTATATTTGTCTTTTTCGCTAATTCAATAGCTTTTTTCATAGTTCTTCTAAAAGCAACTCGACTTTCTAACTGTAAAGCAATATATTCTGCAAGAATATTAGGTTCTCCATACGGCTTTGTTACTTCTGTCAAAGTCATACGAAGTTTGCGATCTCCAGGAGTTAAAATACTTTGTACATTAGTTTTTAATTGTTCGATACCACGACCACGGTTTTCTACTAATAATGCAGGAAATCCTGTATGTATTTCAACTTGAATTAAATCTGTTTTTCTTTTTATTTCAATACGTGCAATTCCTCCATAATTTGAAGAGTTTCTTATATTTTTGTATACATAATTTTCAATACAATAACGTATTTTTTGATCTTCTTGAAGAAGTTCAGAATAATTTTTTGGCTGTGCAAACCAATAAGAATGATGTTTTTGAGTTACACCAAGCCGAAAACCAAGTGGGTTAATTTTTTGTCCCATGCTTTTTTTCCCTTCTAAATGATATTAGCATAATTCTTTTTATTGACTTCTACTTCTTACGATAATAGTTATATGACAAGTAGGTTTATGTATAGGATATCCCCGTCCTTGAGCTCTGGGTTGAAATCTTTTTAAAACAGTGCCTTTGTCTACTTTTGCTTCACTTATAATCAAATTAGCTTTGTTAATATTCAAATTATTACTTGCATTTGCTGCTGCTGAAGAAATTAATTGTAATATAGGGTAACATGCTCGATACGGCATAAACTCTAATATCATAAGTGCTTGTTCATATGAACGACCTCGGATTTGATTAATAACTCTCCGCGCTTTATGAGAAGACATACGTATATGTTTGGCTAAAGCTCGAGCTTCTAAATTTGATTTGTTATATTTCATTGAACCTTACCCCCTAATTAACGACGAGATTTTTTATCACTTTTTGCATGTCCTCGAAAATTTCGTGTAGGTGCAAATTCTCCTAATTTATGACCTATCATACGATCTGTTATATAAATAGGTAAATGTTCTTGTCCATTATGAACGGCAATAGTATGTCCAATCATTGTTGGTACAATAGTGGATGCGCGAGACCAGGTAACTATAATTTTTCTTTCTTTTTTCAAATTAAGATTTTCAATCTTTTTTAGTAAATGGTCAGCTACAAAAGGGCCTTTTTTTAGTGAACGTGTCATTGCCAACTACCTTCTGTTTTTATTTATATTTTTCAATTTTTTTTATTTAAAGTTTAATTATCCATTTTTACGACGACGTAAAATTAAAGAATCACTATATTTTTTAATTTTTCGAGTTCTTTTTCCAAGTGCAGTACGACCCCACGGGGTCAATGGTTTTTTTCTTCCAATAGGAGCTCGACCTTCACCACCTCCATGAGGGTGATCTATGGGATTCATAACAACTCCTCTTACTCGAGGACGCTTTCCTAACCATCGTTTTGATCCTGCTTTACCCATACTTTTATTGTTAGCATCAGCATTTCCAATTTGTCCAATTGTAGCTAGAGAATTTTGAGATATTAGACGAACTTCGCCAGACGGTAATCGTAAAGTTGCTAATTGACCTTCTTTTGCAATAAGTTTGGCTACAGCTCCAGCAGTTCGTACCAATTGTCCACCTTTACCTGGTGTTATTTCTATATTATGTATAGCAGTGCCTAAAGGCATGTTGGTTGAAGTAGACCTTTTTTTTTTATATTCTATGAAAAAAATAAAGTCTCTTCCCAAACTGTACAAGCCTTTCTCAAGGCATACAGCTTTCTAGATGTATATTTTGTTATCTAATTGATAATTATTTTAACTATTAACTATAATTTTTTATAATTTTTTAACTATTAACTATAATTATTTTTAACTACATCCTAGTTTTTTTCATCATCTAACGTACTTTTTTGTATAGCGTCAGACTGAATGACTTTATAAATTTACGTTCACATTTTTCGTTTAATAATAACTTAGGAGGCTTTTTTTTTATTAATAAAAATCACTTTACAGTTTCAAAATTGCCTTTGACCATCAATTTGAATGTGATTAACTTATTTTTATTTATTAAATATTAAAAATATATTAAATAAAAGTAAAAATAAGTGTTGCCAATAGTTTATATGCTTAAGTTAAAATAAAAATTTCTCCATATTAGAATATCTTTAAATTTTTTATTATAAATTTTCTATTATAATAGTTTTAATAGTTTAATATTAGAATAAAAAATTATATCACAAGCTATTGTTCCCTTTTAGTTTCCTTTTAAGGTTTATTGTAATAATTTTGTTTATTATTACCCAATTAGTGATAGATTTATAGATTTTACTGCAAATCTACTTGGTTTTTTCCAATTACGTAAATAAATAATTCAAACCGCACTCAAAGGTAAGGCGTTTCCTATTAAAATAGGAGCTTCATTACTTGAAATAATGGTATCTCCAATTTTTATTCCGCGAGGATGTAAAATATATCTTTTTTCTCCATCTTCATAATATACAAGACATATATTTGCAGTACGATTAGGATCATATTCGATGGTTGTAATTTTTCCCAATATATTCTTTTTATTTCGCTGAAAATCAATTTGACGATATAAACGTTTGTGACCTCCTCCTCTGTATCGACTAGTAATAATTCCTTGATTATTACGTCCTTGTTTATTGTGTTGTCGAAAAGTTAATTTTTTTTGAGGTTGAGATTTTATTATTTCTTCGAAACCTAATACAGAACGATTTCGTGTGCCTGGAGTATAGGCTTTGTATAAACGTATGGTCATAAATAAGGTAGGTAAGAATTAAAAATTTTATTTGTTTGAAAATAGTGGAATAGAATAACCAGATTGAAGTGTAATAATCATTCGTTTATAGCGTACTGAATGTCCTATAATCGGACCTATTTTTTTTTTTTTCTCTGCAGGTATATGACTATTTATTGTTTTTACTTTTACATTAAAAAAGCTCTCAATCCATTTTTTTATTTGTGTCTTAGTGGTTTTTTGATTAACATCAAAAGTATATTGATTTTGTTCTAATAAACGAATTGTTTTTTCTGTAAGTACTGGATATATTACTTCATCCATTATTATTTTTTCCCTTTTTTATTTAAAAATATTTTATATTTTTTATTAAAATTTTCATTTAATTTATTTTTTTTAGTATTCAATTAATTGTAGCAAAATAAAAGTATATTATATATACTTTTATTTTTATTAAGCTTATTTTTTTTTTCATCACCAATTTACTATTAATATTAATAATTTACATGTTTTTGTTAAAAAACTTATAATTTTATCGATGCATCCAACAGGAGTTGAACCTGCGAATTCTCCAATTATGAGTTGGGTGCTTTAACCGTTCAGCTATGGATGCTATTTTTCTTAGTAAAAATTATTTATTTATTTTTACGTATTATACTCCTTTTCCAAAGAAAAATATATAAAACATGTTAGCAGT